AGTCGTCCTTGACGAGGGAGGCAGCCCCTTGATAGCCGGTCTTCGTTGCCAATGAGAAAGAAAGGCTCCTGCTTGTGTGCTTAGTCTAGCCTTGCAAGCAACCTCTTCCTACCAGAGGACTACCATATACCGATCCTTGCTGTTACCGCAAATCGATCAATTCGTTACTTTTCATCGGAAGAAGTAGCACGCAACTCGGAAAGAACTCTGATGCTCCTTTTTTCTTAATGATGCAACTAATGTGTGAAGTAGATAGATAAGTAGAGTTGCTTTCGCTTTGTTAACTTACGTAAGGTTGCGTAAGATATGTGAATGTAGTTACGTGAGCTTGCTTGCCTCACTTTCCTAATATATTTATTGTTGACAACGCTTGCAATAGGGCGTAGTGTTGCGCTGGGTCGTCTTGTTCGGAAGCTGATTGAGAAGATATGCAGGCGCAAATTGGATGCGTAAACCTTGGACTCATCATAGCTATGCTATGGCTATGTACTAGTTGACGAGCTTGCCTCCAGTACTTGATAGAAGCCCATGACTCTCTATCTGAAAGTGGTCTTGGCCGTAAGCCGATAGGCGTAGTTGTAGCGAAGCGGCGTATATCGTAGTTGTTCGGATAGCAAGCTACCTGACGTGATAAGGCTACTAGTGCCCTCCACTCGTGCCTACTTTCACTAACCTATAGCTATTGCATGCAAGCTCAATCTTCTATCTCGCATTGCTACGCGCTCGAAACAGCCAATTCGCTCGTATAGCTAACGCAACCTATACGGGTAGGGGCAGGGGACCTACCTACCTACTTACAGATGATGAATGGATTCATCAAGTTATGGATGCATTTCTCCCATCCTCTTTCGGTATCTAAAAGCTACCGTCGGAGAGGGGATTGCCTTAGCTACCGGTACCGAACTCCGATCAAACTAAAACGAAAAGCTTAACCGATTCTTGTAGAGTCCTTAGCATTAGATAATGCATGCGCACACAAGAGGAATGAACGGCTTTGCCTTCTAGTGATTTGGAAGGATTGAGTCGGCTGCCCCCAGCCTCGCCCTCCGGGGGTAGTTACGCCAGTGGAACCAACTCACAAAGCAGCCCAAAAGCAGGAATCTAAAAGAAGAATCTCTCTTTTAAGGAATAAGATATGGAAATACGGAATCTATGCTCTACTAATCTTTAGAAGCTAACCACCATTACTATTGTACTTCAACCCTAACCTTTACTCTACTTAAACTCTTTAGAGCTCTGGATAGGTAAAGGAATCTCTGCTGAAGAGGAAACTCCATGGATCAATCAGAGTCAACACCATCCTACTCTGCCACCCTCCTACTACTCTGACCTACTATCTTCATTCCTACTCTTCAGGAATCGGGAAACCAAACCAAGAAAGAAAGAAAGAAACGAAGAGCTAACGTCAAGAAAGCCTACAAGCAAGAACAAGCAAGAAACCGGAGCTCACTCCACTAAGGAATGCTCACTAAACTAAGGGGAATCTATCTTGGTAAGCAACCATCTCTGGCTCTAAGGACATTCCTTCTTGCATTTACTCTTCCCGCTGCCCAACTCGAACTAACTAACTAACAAACAACCCTGCTTTCACACTTACTACCATTCTAACAAAAGGAATCGGATCTCACAAAAGGAAGAATCGGAACCCTTATACCAATGGTATCGATGCCAACAGGAATCCAATCAATGCCAACAGGAATCTATGGCCGACAACCAACCACACATGAGTACATTCTCACCAATCACATCTCCTCCTTCATTCTTTTTTATTGCCATCCACTTTTCTTTTGGCTTATTCCATTCCCTTATCTTTTGATTGATTTGAACGATAAGGAACCACACCTCCAATAGGAATACGAGGAGCAGCTAAATCTCTTCACGGAAGACCCGAACTGCCCTAGTGCTTAACCCGAAGCTAGGCGCCAAAACCGTCGCACATTGCATTGATTTGGCCTATATATTAAACGAACTTTTTTGCAATTGGTGAGTTAGTAGTCCATCTCGATCTGATGTCTTAGGAGGGAATACGGATAGTAGGACAGTGATAGCAGGTTGGGAATAGGCTCAGGCTGGAGCAGTGTAGATAGTAGGAAGTCTGGTGAGTGAGGGAAGTCACTCCATTAAAGCATTCCCACTGGAGGCCCCCTATAAATAATCTTATTTAAAAGAACAGAAAGAAGGGAGTCAAGGCCGTAGGAAGGCACGCAGTGTCGGGAAAGACATTTCTAACTTTCCGTCAATCTAGAACCCGGCGAAGTTCGCATCCAGCTCCATAGCTTTCTCATGAAGCCCCCGGCAGGCATCTATCTGCGAAAGAAAGAGAAGAAGCTTGTGATCTGTAAAGCAGGGCTTCAGCTCACATAGAGTTCTCTAGCTGCGCCCTCATATTCTCTATTGGCATGTCCTGCGGCCTCGGTCGGAAAGAATGCATTTTTCTATGCGAATGAAGAATGGCTCGGATTCATCCCCGGCAAAGCAAGTACTCCAGTCTACTGGCCGTAACAAACTACACTCACTATATATGAATGATATTTGTCAAATGAAAAAGAACAAACGAGAATTCGCTCAAAAAGGATGCCATACAGCCAGCCCTGGTTTCTCTTCGACTACCGTATAGCAGCGTGCCACTCCAACCACCAAACCGAACCATCCACTAATTCCAACTTGGCTACTCGGAAGTTGCCCCGGACCAAACAATCCTCAATCTAACATCATTCTGCTTCGACACGTTGAGCGCCTTCTTCTGAAAGCGAACGAAATGGAATGGGATCCGTATGTATATTTACGGCAGGCATTCCCCTTCAACGAGAAGATATCCACACACAGGCTTAGTTCTGTTTTACAAGAAGGCTGAAATCCATGCATCTACCACTCGTACATGTTGATCATCCACAAATAGCAAAATCCCAAATGAACATAATCCATTATTCCTGAAAAAGACTCGGAAGCTCAGATAGTAAGGGCCTCTGAATAAGATCCAGGTGTAGCAGAGGAAACATCATGATATCTTGCCCACTATGTTCTTTTGGAGTGATTTACTTTACAAAGAAGAAGTTAGGAAATTACCGCCCGCATAGTGGAGTCTTGTTCTGCTACCTTGAGGTGGACTGTGCTCACGGCGGGTGTGCTTATTAGAAAACTCCGGTGCTAGTTAAACTTATTATTCTTTTCGAGGGTCCTTTCAGGTTCTTTTTCGACAACCTACCATGGCGACCGACCCGGGTGGTTTATTTCTTTTGCTCTCATCGGGTGTTTCAGCAGAAGCCTAGTACCTCGCTTCGCGCCTTAATTCCGCTTATAGGGGAAGGGCACTTACTTACCCACCTACACGGCTTATGAACTATTACCTACCTACCCTACCCGGCTTATCTTCCACTTGGTTACTTGCCACTGCTAGCAATTCATACTTGTGAAATACTACTCCCTGAGCGAGCGAACACTTGCTCGACCGCTAGGACACACACCGCTGTTAATGTATAGAGCTTGTGAATGTATTTGCTATCTGCTATTAACGACACTTCATTGGCTTTCTTTTCTATTTGCTTGCTTTTATCGCCTACTCCTGCGGCCTGCTGAAACCCTACCTAAGTCTCACGCATTTAATACCGCCCGTTTCAACAGTTCTATTCAAAGCGTTTCCAAAGTGCGGTTCGAGTAAGCAAAATGGAGTTACAAGAGATCATAGACAGTGCCAACCAAAGTGGACTCAAGTATGGTCATACCGCTGCTGCTTGTTTGCTATCACTGGATAAGATAAGTGCTTAATGGCAAAAGAATTTACTTATGAATGAAGAAATCGGCCAGCATACTGAATTGCACTCGAAAGTTCAAGTACAGAGTTCACTAAGCCGTCTTGGTACAGGAGTGAAACAAACCCGGCTAAACCTGTTTCTATACTGAGTTGCATCCCTCCCTTGAGAGATAACCCGGCTGTAAGTGCTTGAATGAGCTGTGTCCCACTTGTCTTGTAGGTTAGGTCCCCTCTTCCCCTACCTTAAATGCGAATTTAGAGGTTGCTATCTGCCTGTTGCATGATTTGGGATGGCCCGGGTTTTCCCATTGCGTTTGGGACCTCCATGCCGTGTGTGCCCTCTTAGGTTGGAATTCTCAGGGCCGAAGGACGCTTCGCGCCTGATTTGTTGCTCGAGTAGTCTCTGGGTATTGGTTATCTGTCCAGAGTGATGCAATTGCCTTTATCAGTAATCAATTTGGTGTGAAATGTCAAAGTGTGTCTACCTATGAAAAAAGAACTGCTTGCTTTAATACATGCTGTTACTAAATGGAGACACTACCTAATTGGAAGTACCTTTTATTACTTATTAAGACTGATACACCGCAGGGTGACCGACCAGGAACTCTTTCGAGTCAAGTTCCAATTGAAGGACGCTCTCTCATTGCATGCCTGGCCCAATCCACGAGTAAAGCTACTCCAGTGATCCAAGACGTGTCCCGTGAGCGAAATCAATAGCAAGGGCGAAGACGGTCTTTAAGATGAAGTTATCCCATCCCATAAAAGTAAGCTAGATTAGGACTAATAAGGATCAGAGGCTGCAAGAGAGCCTATGATAAAGGCAGGGGCGCAGCAACAAGCAAAGATTGCTCGCTAAGTGAAGATGAAGCTTTCTGCCGTGTACTCTCCTTATGCACCATCTTCAATGCCTGCTGAAGTGTTGGGAAGGGATCCTTCTGCAGGATATGCTGCACCACTGGATCATATGTCTTTCTAGACAAGCAAGCGTTGGCCAACCTGAGGTATGGTGCCCTCTAGGTTGTGAAATTGAACTTAAATTCTATGTAATGAGGAGAGATTACCTAGTGAAAGTGGAATAGATCCAGTCAAGTTATTGTAGCCAAGATACAAATACTAAAGTTTCAAGAGGGATCCGATCCAATAGGGGATCTCGCCAGCCAATTGGGAAAAATCTTCATATGATAGTACAGGGGGATTTCTGGAGCAAGCTGTGATCACATCATTCAAATCTGTAGCGGGCCGCGGCACCATTCGCATCAATGGCATTGAAGTCTATGTCCAAGCATTTCTTTGAATGAAAAGATAAAGCAAAGAAGGGAATACTACACGAGTGAAAGAAGTTCTCCTATCATATCCTTTACTTGATTTCCTAAAACCCTATTGATGGAATGCATTGCCGTGATTTCCCACCTACTACGCTAATACTTGTTTCAATCAATTCTCTAGGTCCATCTAGAAATAATGATCCTTTCTTGCCTTGCGTTGCTCACCAATCTGCAAACTGTTACGGAGAAGTCGTTTACTGATTAGCTGCTTGAACGTGGAAATCTTTCTTCTAATCCATCATCCTACCTATGCCGAGAGAACTAAGATCATACTATTCAAACTACTGGTCTAGTTAATGCCTACTCGTCTGGTTAATGCCTACTCTAAGTAAGTAAAATACAATTGTCTGCTTTATCCCTCCATACCGGCTAATGATTGGCTGGCTTACTTCTGAAAGAGTTTCAAATTTCTTTCGCAAACCATCGAGTAAATCTTCGGTTGCTTTGTTAACTACTTTCCATACGTTCCGATGTTGTCCCAATTCTTCTGAGAGCATAGGGATAACCCCACAATCTATGATATATTCCCTCATTAAAGTATGATTTTTCCTAATCACAAGATTGATCCCATCCATAGGCAGACCATCATTCATAGTTTCCGTTTCTGGGTAAAAATAGAACGAGTTGAGGGAATATACCTTCCAATCCTGAACATTAAGAATACTTCCCAAGCTGTCTTGCCTTTACCCTGAGAAGTAGCACTTGGGGCCTCACGGATGAGAATCAAATTTCCACCAAATTTCATTGTTTGCTTTTTAACATACATAAGCCTAGGGCACGAGGAGATAGGGACGATACCCTGCGCACCCTCTCTAAAGCAGTGAACTCGATAGCGGTTGACAATTCCTGTTTTTTTTGTGTTTTCTCTCTCTTCTATATATTCAAATATGCTCTTAGGAGCCCTTCTTATGGGGAAATAAGATCGGTACTTGAATAAAGAGATATAGATAGAGATAGTAAGTTTTCCATTCATTTAGGTTGGCGGAAGGATAGCTATTTTTTTCATACAGCTCGGGACAACTATTATTACAGGGGTCAAAGACCAACGAATGGCTTGGGTACTACTTTCATCACTTATTGCTAGGATAGGACTTTCCTTACCAGAAAAACAAGGCGCGAAGCGATGCCGCCCTCTTGGTTTTTATTTCCTCACAAGTATACTTTTCCGGGAAAAAGAGATGAATACAACTTCCTTTCTGCCTCCACCTTACCAATTCCATGTGGGTTGAGTGCTTTTTTAGAGTATGCATGCGTAGGGAAAGGAGAAAAGTAAAGAGTAAAATGGTAGCCTGAAAAAAGAAGTTGAGTTGTTTACGTAAGCCTTCACACCCCCTTGTTGATCCCCCCGAGTAAGGAGCCCTAAAAGAAATCTTCTTTTGCTGGTCATGCAAGTGGGGAAGCGGGAGTGGCGTCGGAGTAGAGCTTTCACACCAAAGGAAGTAGACAGCTTCTTATTCTTATAGGAGGAATAAAAAGAAAAGGGAAACTTAGGGTGGACACGACCCTACAGAAGTCCAGTACCACAAAAGTGATAGAAAAAAGGGGTAGAGAGAGATGCCCACACACGCGGAAATGTGATCATCTATATAGAAGATCTAATGCACCATCTCAACATCGATCAACCCGGCTTTGATTTCTATTCTAACTAGAGTAAAGCGTCCTCGATTCTCTACCGCAGTCTTCTTCCACTTTTCTACCATATTCCATTCTACCGAGGGGGGGCTCCTCCTTCGAGGACTCTAACCTCTGCCTCGCCTCTACCATAAGAGACGGGATCTCGCCGATTAGATGTTCCATTACACTCGAGCGTGATCTCTTATGACCACTTGGGCTCCCTCTGTTCTCCTTAGGGAGTCCAGCGTCCTTCTCCTTATTAGATGCTTGAAGAACCGAACAATTACCTTTTCCACTCCTGGAGGATTTCAAAGAGAAGAAGATAAATGAATTGGAATACGTTGAAGAAAGAGAAGAGGTCGAAAAGACTATAAGGTGCTTTTATACAGAAGTACGCCAACCGAACTCAAGAGGAATAGATTTCACAAATGGAGTAGGCTAAGCAGTTGACAAAGCTTGTTCAGTTGGCAAGATTGGAGTTACTGATTCCAGAAATGGGGTTGGTTATTAAAGTGTCATACCCTAGCTGCTCGGTAGAGCGTTGTGATACCGAGCAGCTAGGGTTCGTGTCATCTAGACTTTACTCAACATCTCTGCTACCGAGCCTCCTTCTTCAAAAGGTGCCGATAGCTACTTATATACTTCCTTGAGATGGCTAGAACCTTCGAAACTGTCTTATCGCAACCCATAAGCTAGGACCAATCATCATTTTATTTGCATTTCAGAGCTGTTCTGTTCCAGATTGCTATCTGTTCTTAGCTGCTCAGCTCTATTATTCAAAAGAGCTAATGCCAAACCTGATACGCACCAGTTCCACTACCTTATCCTGGGCACCGGCTAATCACTTCTCTATACTGCAAAAATAAAGGATGGTTATTGAATGACAGGAAGAGATCTATTAAAACTTTGTTGTGCTTCACTTCTCAGCTACCAAATAAGGATAAATGAGAGGCCGAAGTCAATGACAAAGATGAATTACGAAACAACTTATCCAATATTTGGATAGTCTTTATTTCTCAACTCATCTCTCTCTAGTCAGCTGCTTGCGATTCGATTCGAACCTTTCTGCTCCTCTTTGCTTTATTGCTGCTCCATCTCGGATCTGATCTGAGCTGCTATTCGCATCTATTCTCTTGGTTCTAACCATTTCTTGTGCATCATTCTTTCTGGATTTCTGCCAATCTCTTTCCTTGTGGATCTCATTCCTGGGTTCGGTAGGTTGATGGCTAAGGGAAGGTCTAGTCTAGTACGGATAGGAATTTCAGACTGGAGGATGCAAGAGAAGCAGATCTTCCTCGGCAAAAGGAAGAGAAGCAGAAGCCAAGCCCTATTGGAAGGGTTCTCTATCTTCGTATAATCTCTATGGATTGTGATTCCCTTGGTTGGGACGGTTGTAGGCTCGAGACAGAGAAGTCTCTTTGCTTTTCAGCCGGTTCTCATCTAGCCAGTTCGTGATTCATTTCTAGATGATCAATGGGGAAGGTCGGTATCCAGCTTCCTATCGGCACTTTTGAGACAGGTCACTAGACCTATATCTCTCATGCTGCAGTTTCCTATTTCCATTGTTGGTTGAATACGGCTTCTTGATAAGGCTAATTCTGTTTCCTGCTCGAAGCATTGTTGGTTCATAGCTGATCTTAAGGGAGAAGGTGCCGGTTAGACTATAGCCAGTGATTATCCGGATCTGGATCTCATTGCTTTAAAGTAGGAACCCTTTCTTAGTCCTAGCTTTTCTTATGAATTCCTAGCCCGGCCCCTTCTTGATATCATGCCTTGCTTCTGGACTTTTCTTGTTTTGGTCTGGCATCTGCCCTGATTTTGGTAAGGGATAGCCCGGGATCAACTCAAGAAGAGCTTGACAGGAGAGGAGTGCAACACCATTCATTGACTTTCCTACAACAGATCAAGACATTCCAATCAATTCAACCATTAGGTAGGCCCCGCCCCGGGCAATGCAAAGAAATAAAAGTCACCCCCATTAGTTATAGCTTCTTACTACCCCTGCTGCTTCCGAGTTCGATGAATATTCTGGATTTCTAGCAGCTAGCATCTCCGGACTACCCGATCCATCAGTAGAACCAGAGGTCGTAGGTTTCAGTTTACGTTTTGTGTGTGTCTGTAAAAAGGGAAACTTTCGAGTAGAGAGCTCTCCCTGATAGACCCCTACTCAGTCACTGAATTCTTAGCACTCAGGGGGCTAGTTAGAACACGGTGTAGAGCTTTCCTTATGGCACACCCGGGTGCGTCTAGTGGTATTTAAGGAAAAACACCCGGCGCACTGTTGAGTCCTATATCAAAAGTCTCCCAAGGCGCGCCCGCCTTGTTGAATCAAGGCTGAGAAGGGAAGGCCCAGGAGATGATAGTAAGTAGTAATATGCATCTTCTATAACTTTTAGACTCTAGTGGCGTTATACTCGCCGGGTGTTTATAATGTTTGAATGCGGGAAACTGCTGTAACAACTTGCTCTTATCTTAAGAGCTTAACAAGGCTAAAATCTCTGTGCTAGCCTAGACCCTAATAGTAGGGTAATGCACCGGGTTATTGTCTTCTGGCTTGATGCTTTTGAACATCTATATGAATCGCTAATTCCCATATATAATGGTATATAAACTTGACAGGTGCGGATCCATGAGTTTCGAGACTCAAATACTTTATGTGTTTCAGGAGACAACTATCAAGTAATCTTATCAATTCAATATTGTGTAAGATTTCTCATAATAGGTCAATTCCTAGGTTAACTCAAAACAAAAGTCTGTATGTTCGGATTCCGTTTCTGCTCTTCTCTTTGTGATCGCTTAACTCAAGTTACGCTCGCCAAAGCCACATAGGAAGTCCAGTCACTTGCGAAATCTCTATAAAATCTCTTCTTGCGGGCAGTGATCAAAAAAGTTTAGGTTTAGGATAAATACATGCACAGCAATATCCATGAACTGAACATAGCTGCCAAATGCAAGATGCAATTATCCCAGTTCAACCATGATGTGAAGTTCGAGCAAAGGAATCCTTCGGCCTGGTGCCTGTTTGGCATCTCTATGCCTAACCATGCTAGCTGGTACCATTCCGCACTTATCCTAACTAATGTTTACTTGGGATTTCAGTCATTCATTCTGTGTAATGTATGCAGACAGCTGTAAGAAAGAGGGAAAACCCTTTTGTAGCATCCCCTCGCAAGTTAGATACTATGGGTTTACTTCCCTAATAGTAAACTGGTTCAAAGATGAATGGAATGACAGAATGAAACTTCAAGAATCAAAAATGAGACGAAAACTTTCTTTCGTGCAAACGCTACGCGCCAATGGATTACCCCCTTTATTTACTGAATGACTGACTTAGCGACCTAGCGGCCTCATCCAATTGACAGACCAAAGTGGACTACTTGGCTATTTCTATTGCTATTACTCTTTCTTTTGCTTTATCGTAGCCAGGCACGAAGTGTTAGGCGAATGCAAAGATTTTTAGTTATTATAAATAGCTCATAGGCAAGGTAGAGCTAGGTGTAGCCAAAGTAGCTTGGTATACTTGGAATAGCAGAGTTGGCACGTACTAACACAACAATTACCACCCCTAGAGGGTAAATCAAAATCATATAAAAGAAAGAAGAGGCAGCCCTTGGGGCACGAGGTGGGTCCCCTGTATGCAAGTCGTTACTTAACTTGACAAGCAGTGTTGAAAGTGTTGCTGTGTCAAATCGAGATTGTGTGGGTGTTTAGGTTTCTTATTCAACTATGTGGGTTTTAGGTTTTCCAGTTTCATTGAAGCAACTCCTTTCGCTTTCATCTGTTCAACTAAGGAGAGGAATCAAATCAACGAGAAATACTATACTCGAAATTGCGAGTTGCGAAGGAAAAGCGCGAAACAATGTCAACTATCAACTCTACATGTTAGAGGGAGCTAAATCAATAGGTGCTGGAGCAGCTACAATTGCTTTAGCGGGAGCTGCTGTCGGGATTGGAAACGTTCTCAGTTCTTCGATTCATTCCGTGGCGCGAAATCCTTCATTGGCTAAACAATCATTCGGTTATGCCATTTTGGGCTTTGCTCTCACCGAAGCTATTGCATCGTTTGCCCCAATGATGGCCTTTCTGATCTCATTCGTTTTCCGATCGCATAAAAAGAAAGGAAAGTCTTCTTATTTTTTAAGGAAAGGCTCAAAACAGCTTAAAACTATAAGCAAGAGATAGCTACTCTCTTGCGGAACATCGCAATAGATAATGGAGAGAACTTCGATAATGAAACCTCCTATCCTACGATCTAGCGGAGGCTTCCCTTAACTGGGAAGACTACTTATGCCCCGAAAGGCGGGTTAGGAGAGGGCAGCAATGAAGTGTGCCGAATTTATTAGAGAAGAAAGTCGGCCTTAAGTGACCAACAAGTGTAACCGGATTTCCATTCGATTTTCATAAAATATCTTCATAGAAATCTCTTTTGTTTAGTAGTGTAGGTATCTATCTTTGCAAATAGAGGTACCGAGGCCCCTACTTACCTACCGGGTAGGTAGGGGGAAAGATGAGTGGGAATGGGGGCATCTTTCACTTTTTTTTTGTTCAAAGCTTTGATCCGCGCACCTTATTTCTGATTGAACCACTTCCTCGAAAGGACATTGTATCGGTGCCAGAATATGGGCTAGCGGTACACCAACCTCCCCACCAACTGCTACGCCCCGCGGGGCTTCTTCCTAGCGCTATTGAAATGATATTCCTATTATTGGTCCTAGCAATATCCCTGGACCAGGGCACGGCACCTATCCAACTATGTCTTGTTTCGGTTTCGGATCCGGGTAGTAGAGTCCTAGGCATCGGCAAAGCCAACAAGGTACGGGAATCGGCTCAACAGCTACTTCCTTGCTTAAATAGAATTTAAAAGTGTATCCCCACATAACATAATGGAGATTTAGCAGCTATCTTTACGGCATAGCCCTTTGACGGCTAAGGGAAATGTTGATGTTTCGGTTCATACGAAATACGATTTCTCGCAATTCAAATCTATTAAAGTATAGTGATAGTTCACACATTAGCAATTAGCACTGCCTCAAAGCAAACATAGGAACTAGGGAGTTCATCGATAGACTTTCCCTTTACTTTATAGGTTGACCGGGATGACCCAGGAGCTTTTTATCCATCCACTTGATTCAGTAATTTCATTCTATCTCGACTCCAGGCAAGACAAAGCACTTCCAAACCCTAATATTCTCTGAAGAGCTGGTACTATGCGACTGTCCTGGCTTAGTTTTCCCTTCATTTTATAGCTCGCTCGAGACATGAAATGGTAGCATGTGGTGTTCTACCAATCGACCGCATGACTCAGCACAGGGAGGCAGTACAGGTCGTAGCAAACAGGGTTGGGCGCAGCGAACTGGAACGTGTCTATAACATAAGGTTAGCCGACCCAAAACCTTAACTCCGAGCAACTACTCTGTAGATTAACTAGTGTCCCCGATTGCTTGGATGAACAGAGCTCTTTTCTCCCCCAATATGCTTATTTGACGGAGTCTAGTGCGTATTCATTTTCTTCTGGTCTTGGATTCTAAAGGTTTTTTCCGGTGTAGGATTCTTCCTACCCAAGTACCTTTGGCCATTGAAGAATGAGTCGAGCAGTCGTCCGCATAGCCTACCCTGGGATTGAGCTTATGAGTAAGGAAGAGACGAATGGTTGCGTATCCTAATCTAGTAGCAGGATCGACAGTGAAAGTCCTTTTTCACCCAAGCAAAAGACGGACCCGAGAGTGCGCTCTATGCGGCAGAGAATGACCATGTTGAGGAAGAACTGAGCGAAAAGACCATAAGGCCCATTCTCAACGTCCATCCTACTATGATCACATCGACGTCATATTTCGAATCCTTCTTTGCTTGTGGGAGCACGTTGCATTTGCGAATGGAGGAAGGAAGCCTGGCTGGCGGTGTCTGAAAATAGCAATTGAGATCAAAGCCATCGCTGCATAAACAAATAAACCAAGGCTCGATTCGTCTATGAAACTAGGCAAGCAAGGAGGGGATAAAGGACCACTAAAAAACGGATACTTTACCGAAAAGCCTTTGCTTCTTCTTTCGATTGGATAGAAGCTCATACTCCACTTCAACAACTGGTTTGGTGCTGATGTGTCCAAATCCCATGCTCCTACGCCGGGTTGATTGATGTGTCAAAGACTAATGCTCCTTCGAAGGTTTTGATAGGTAAAGCTGTGGCCCAAGAACCCACTACATCTAAGCCCAAGTCCAAACAAAACTAGACCCAGGAATGCTGGAATGAGAATCCTTACCCGTGACGACCATGCATACTTTTCTGACCTATGTATGCCTTTCCTCGCCTACTTCGTTCTTGCTTTCCAAAGAAACTGATTGTCCTTCTACTTGCTGTGGCTAATACCCCATAAATTCATTCTGAGCAGAGCTTTCTAGCAGATTGATTGAGCTATGTAAGAGTAAGTACGTGATGAGAATCTTGTCATCAAAGTGAAAGCACATCTTTGAGAGTTTCCTATATTCCAATATGAAGTGAAAGGGAGTCAGAGGTTAGCAAATCCTTATCAAGGTGTCTTCTTTTGACTAGCCCCATTCCAAGAGAGTAGGTCTTGCTCGCTATCTTGAAAGCAGTCCTATACAACCGTACTCAGAATTCCACTTGGCATACCAGTTTCATATAAGGACCAGACTCTCCTATCTAAAGTGGAAATTGAGAAAGAAGTGTTGTTTCTTTCAAACGTTGCTTCATTGACTTCTGTCGACAACCTATTGCTTTTGGAAGAGAATATTGGAAGCGTAAGAATAGAATATAGAGCTTTGAGTTTAGGAATGCTGCAAGAAAAGAATCAAATCAAGTATACGTTTGCTTGAGCACTCGTTTCAGAAGAACCTTCTTTTGGGATAACTCTTTCAGGCAATATCTCGCTGTAGCAGTAATAGCCCAATGGCTTCTAGTTGTTTTTTTTACCCTTCCGGGTTCTTTTCCCCCGGCGGCTAGTTTCAGCATAAAAGGAAGAAGTCGGGTCCGCGCGGTTCGCCTTTTCGAATGCAGCAGTGCTTTTGGCTTTGGCAATACCAGCTAGCTAGCTACTTACTTGTGTGGGATGGGAGTCCTATAAAGAAAAGCCTGAGTTATAGACTGACTAAAGAAATCCACCTAAGCCGTAAGTTTTTGTTACAGCTGGCACACCTGCTTGCAAACTAGAAAATCAGATTCTAGTAGAAAGTGGACTAAGTCTTAAGAGAGATAAGCCGGTCTTTATACACTGGCCCTACTTCGAATTCAGTCAGTGGCCAGATGCATTGCCAGCAATTCCAGTCCCAGCTGCTGAGGTGGCGTAGTCAGCCCTACCTAAGTATTGAACAAAACCAACCATTTGTCTAATATTATCCTGCATATTAATTAATACTTTAGTTAAAAAATAGAAAAACCAACAGAAAATGAGAAACGAATCAAAGAAACTGAAAAGGCCACTCAAGCGAAATATGGAAAGGAATTTAAAACATCATGTGCTGGTACGAAGGAAAGAAAGCACATAGCTTGACAAGCGAGCATCCCTTTGATGGATGCATGAAGGCCTAGCTCTTTACTTTAAGAAAGACTACTTGAAAGCAGCCTTCTCCAATTTGGCCTCACTCTTTCGATGTGCTAATTCCAATTCCTCAGCTGGAAACAGATTCTACCAAGCTAGGGAGGGCTTGCTTCCATTTGGATTTCGTAGTCGTAGAATGCCTTTATCTTGATCCATATCTGGATCATTAAGATGAAAGTAAGGACTTCCTTGATAAAGTATATCTTCGTTCCATTGGAATGATCTTTTTTTGATTTTCAGGTGCTCCCCCTCCCAATCAACTTCCAGCCCGACTCCAGAGGAACAAATCCTGGACCCAGCCGAGAATGCTCCAGATTGGCCAGCCGAAATTTCCCCTGCGAGTTCCTTTTTATTTGATCTCTCTCCTCGTCAAATACACTCTCTCTCTGAAGGCTAAATCCCCTCGTATCTCATATCCAGCTCATAGGTCTCCTGATCTTGACTACTGGAGGTCTCTGTGATGAAGCTTCCTTCACTAACTCAGGACTTGTTTTCTTCTGCTGCTTTTTATCCTTCTCCATATCCGTTGGGATGCCATCACCTTTCTTCATCATTCATCATCAGTGTTTGCTGTGACTGGTCCTGTTCCTTCTCTATTTTTTCTGAAATCAGGGTAGGATTTCCTACATTTACATTTTGATCTACGTTGATGATATTATCGTTACTGGTAATTCATCTTCTGCAATGAAACACCTCTGACATACTTTACATCAGCAATTCTCCATTAAAGATCTTGGTCAACTTCACTTCTGGGTATTGAGGTCACCTCTACTAGTTCAGGTATCCTTCTTACTCAACAGTACTTGAGAAATCTACTTAAGAAGGCAAACATGCTCACAGCCAAACCTATGAACACTCCACTTAAAACAAATCTTCAGTTATCCAGGATTCCCTTAATAAATCCTTCCTTATATCGAAGCATTGTTGGCGCAGCTTCTGATCCTCCATAGAACAAGTAGGCAGTCTTTGGTTGGCTTACTGAAAATGCTAGGATCACCTATCAAACTAAGGAACCCGGAGGGAGAAGGGAGAGATCTCAACGTTACACTTCCTACCTACTCGCTCTCGCTCTGCTTTTCTAAATCAATCTTCTCTAAGAAGGCTGCCCCACTACTTACTTAATGAATCTCATGGGCCTTGTCCTGGCTTCAAAGAAAGACCTTTCGAAATGTCTCCCTCTAGCCTTTCTTGGGAAAGATCGACTAACTCGAAGCGGAAACTTGAAAATACCAATCATCGCTAACTGATTCTAGCTAGCTATTCCGAGAAAGAAAGATAAAATGGTCTACGGGCCTATCACTTCGATAGCTAAGCCTGCTACTCATCCTGGGTGGTCAAGCACAACATGTCCAATTACCAAAAACTCCTTTTCACTTGTGAACCACTTAGAAAGTTTTCTACTTGATTGGCATCCATCCACATGTTACCAACAACATATCATTCTCTATGGAAATTGTCAAGTGGGATCGATCCCCAATCGTCGAAGTTAAGCACCTCAGTCGCTTGGTATGCGGCGCACCATCCTTCTGGAGGTGTCGTAGGTCCATAGGCCATAAAGAAAAGATAGACTAAGTATGAAAGGAGCTTAGCTTAGACAATGAAACTAGCCACTGGAAAGTCCACTGAACCTTGTCATAGCGGAAAACCAAGAGAAGGGAAGTCCTTGTGTGCTTAGTAGGTGATTGGGCATACAAAGTCGGACAAAGGCACCGACACGAATAGTAACTCAAAAAAGTATCATCCATGGGAGGACTCAGAAGGAAAGAAGGTGAGCGAGATACTAGTCATGTTGATCGAAAGTCTGATCTCTATCTTTTCCTAAATAAGGAATCCGTCCTGGCTCTGAAGGAAAGCTCCCATCAGCCCAAGAATGGAAGTGAACAGTCATAGAATGAGAGCTCGGGCTCCTATTTGAAACTCTCCATTGCTTTGATCAAGAGCTTTGAGATAAAGAATCGATTGGGCAGTACCAGGAATATAATAGTTTCGGATACCACCAGATCTTGACAAATGGCATCGGGAATTCGTTCATAGGCTACTGGAATCCAAATCCACGGTTTGACGGAGAAGAAGGTCTGAGTAGAGCTTGAGAAAGAGCAGTTTTTCCTGAGTCTACAAAAAACGAAGAAAGGGAATTCCACACAGAGGGGGGCATGAAGCGAGTAGCTCTTTCGTGATAGAATTTATCTTCTCCATAATGGTGTGACCTTGCTTTCATCCCTTAGGCCATAACCATCTCTTTGTCACGAACTGTCAGCGCCCACTAATCGTACTTGAGTCTTCTTTGTAAGCTCCTTTTCAAGCCTTGTTTCAGCCCCTATCTCTCCGGCAATAAGTAAAGATATTTCAAGCTGGCCGAGAAAGCCTTCAAACTATCACCAAGAAAAATCAATCTGTCTCCCGAGCTTTAAGAGGTTACCGTTCAAAACAAGGTAGGTCTATACGAGCCAATTGCAATTTCTTTTTCCCATTCTGTCTTTTACGTTACTTGTCTTGACTACGTGTGGGCTGCATATTTAAAGTGAAGCGGTAGCCATTCTAGTTCATCTAAAATTTTCATATATAGTTTATTTTATCTTTGATGAGAAAGCTCTTCTAATTAATTCAAGACTGCCTTTATTTTCCCAGTTATTACTAGAGCGCGCTGAGGCAACTCTGAACTAAGCTCAGGGGAGGGGTAGTAGGTATGCTTCCCTCCAGCACCTTGAAGATCGAGCTTTTTGAAAAGCGGATTTCTGTATTTCAAACCGTTCGCCTGTTACGTGTTTAAACCCATGCCATAGTCGATGTGCTCTCTTCTGTTCAAGAAGTCTGTATCATCCAATACTAGTGCTAACCTATCATTTCATTAAGGAAGGAAGGCTATAAGTGAGTTTAGTTAGCTATCTCTTACTAGCACACGCCTTTCTTTTAAGAACCCTTCCGCTATGTCTTTTATTAGTCAAGTCAAGTCGCAAAACGCTTGCTCGTAAGGCAGGAGAGACTGAATTACAGAGCCTGCATCCACTAATATCATAGATAGATGGGAAGCACGAGGACTTTCTATTACTTACCTGAGATAGATATACTACATACCAAGATAAGTAAGTCTTTCCATTGAAGTCTTTACCTAGATACAGAACTTTACCATAGCTGGTATTCATTTCGAACTAGTGTCGTACCTTTCCTTCCCTCCTTAAGGAACGTATCTCCTTATGCAGGAAGTTTACTTAATTGGATTTTCTGGAATGAAAGTAAATCATAACCAATCATTAAAAGATCAGATCCAATGCCAGATACTTATAACAAAGCTACAATTAAAAAACAAGTGTTCTATTGATTGGCTTACTTCTTACAGTGTGCCGCAATTTCGAGAGAGAGCCTACCAACTATAACCCGGATGGCATGAGGTATGCCCCCTACCTACCTTCCTTTTACACTCAAAAGAGCGTCAAAGAGCGTCAACGAGTTCTATCCTAGAAGAAACTTCTTCTTTATCAGCAGGAGTCCGCCTCTTAACTTGAAATGCTAGGATCTTTCCTCTCATTTCATCCCAGCTTCCTAAAATCAAAAGATCCAGTAGGAAGGTCTTAACTTATATTCATTTTATGTACTCGTGTGAATGAAGGTACCCTAAACTCTCTAACCCCTTTCTTGTTGTTACTCTTTCCCAATTGACAGAGAGGAGACATGAGATCTTCAGATCTGATTTCCCGGAGACAGAAGGACCATGCATCTTGACTTGCATAAGGGCGTAGCGAAAGACATTGACAGAATTATTTAGTCAACGAGCCCGTCTACCCTATTCATCCAAGCAAGAGACTGATTTCCGAAACAGCCTATTTGTAAATGCAAACCGGGTTTTGGTGTGCTTTACAAGATTCTTTCATACATACATATATAAGTAATGGTTCGCCCAGTTCTTCCTTCAGATGCTCTTTCTCTGGCGGCGCATTCCTCTCTTCCTCTAACGGGTTATTGCTTTAGCTTTGAATCCTATCTTCTTTGATCTATAATCTGGTTAATTCACCTACTTAGTGACTCTTTGAAAGGTTCCCGCCCGATGGCGATGAACAAGACATGGATGATTAGTTTCTCTAGGCGAACCTATTTACACGAGCATGAGATAAAGTTTACTTACTTGCGTGACTGCCCTTCCATTTGCATTATCTGCTCCTGGCGGCTACTAGGCTTAATTAGCCTATCGGTGACTCTTAGGTGCGGATCATACCTTAATTTTAGAACTCAATACGTTACCAAAAGGAGAGCAAGACCTTAACTAGAAAAAAAGCCTAGGCTATAAGTTTCATTTCATTTATGCTTTGTACCGACCCCTAGAACCCTCAGATAAGTATACCCACCCCGCTGTAGAATAGTCTACGCATTGATTTAGTATTTGAAAGAAGCTTCTTTGAAGTCAGCATGCTAAGATAAAATAGAGGGACTTCGGTAGTATCTTATTTTCGATTCAACGATAGAGCAAATTCCTTCGCAGGTAGGTATCCATATAACTCTCTTGACTCGGCCTAATTCGAATTGATCATATTCTTGCCCTGGATATAGAATCCAATTATGGTTAATATAACTAGAGCAAGGTCTAGGTCACGAGTTAGGCCTTACTCAATATTGGCCTGGCAACAGCACTAAAGCCACTCGATGTAGGTACCCTTAAGCTGCCTAAGCCTAAGGAATAAGGTAAGCTCACAAAAGAAAGCTTTGCGACTAGGCTATATATGATGAATTCCAATATTGAGATTAAGATAGGCAGGCTCATTGGCTCTTTTCCTTCCTGTCTTTTGCTTTGTAAAAGTAATGATAACGAATAGTAAATGGGAATGAAATAGGGAATGGCACAGGATATGGCTTGAATTGCGTTGGGTGGCAAGAAAGGTCAAAACATACAATCGTATCTCCTGGCACAATCAATACGTAGATCAGTAGTTCTTTGTAAGAGAAAGGATGCTAGCTAGAGACTACAGCTGCACATGAAGAAGCTAAATTGCTTTGGCTTTTTTTAGGAATCGAATCGAATCGCGGGCATTCGGCTGAATGAAAGGTAAGTTAAAGAAAGCGGTCAGAATCCAGTAACAAGTGGAAATGAACACAGCCCGAGTACGCAAGCTGGATAAAGTCCTCTGAACAGTACTTTCCGATCAAGTAGCTCAAGTGGAAGAAAGCAAGCAACCTAGAGAAGAAGGCAACTACACAGGCCAACTTCTGCTGCTATTTCCGAATCCTCATCAAAGGCAACTCCCATCTATTTTGGACTTTCCTTTCCACAAATAGATATGATCAGTAAACGTATCACTGCCACTCCAAATGCGTAACTAAGGATGCTCTGAGATTCTCGCATATCCATGTGGCATCGGTTCCTTTCGCCAATCCCTCATTATTTAAGCTCTAGCCTGCATACCCGTCATTGCTATTGCATGAAATAATAGAATCATACGTTAGCAGTAGTAGATTAGTAGTACATCAATGGTTTACTTTCTATAAGAAGTTTTCCGGCGCATGTACTTGTCTAGTAGAAAGCTATGCTTGACTTTACTCTGTGCTTCGCTTTCCCTTCCTTTCTGTGGTAGCTAGGCCTGGTAGCAGGGTTAACGCTAGCATGTTTTCGATTCTTGGCGGACAAGACTCGACCGTGGGAAATTGACTTATTTAAAGAAAGAAAGTCGTAAATCATACCATAAAAAAAGAGTCTACGCTTTTGTTCTGCTGCCAATTACTTTACCAACCCATATCACGCGAACTCTTTCTGTGCCTCGTGATTGATGAAGGTCACAGAGGAGGATGGTATTGAAGTTCCAACCCCAGCGAGCAGGCGTTTTCCCATAAGTGATGTAGGAAAGTCTGGAGATACGGATTCAATTGCTTATTGAAAGTCGGAATACCAAGTTTCTTTCGAGTCGAGACGCATGCATACTTTATAACAAGCTCCCTTTCCTCGTCGTAGTGAAAACATTCGAATTCAGTAGAAGTACCCTTGAGCGATCGACGTTTACCAGCCTAATCTTCCAAATACCACCTTTCTAAGCTGTATAAACATCGCTTTCAAGCATAGGGGAAGACAGACCAGCTCAGAGCCACTGCTGGAGAGAATGCCGGTTGCCGCAGACGCATAGTTGGACGCCTTGGATCATTCCATCAACGTTACGTTGCTGAGGCCAACACTGCCGATGCCCATGCGCATGCTCTGCTCAAGGTACGGAGGCACGAAGGGGAGCCCCAGCTTCCCCGCTGCAATACAACAAATGGGCTAAGAAATAAAGAGATGGGGAAAGAATTGTTGGGAACAGCGCTAAGAAAAAGATGTTGTTAAACCAGGAAAAACACAAGAACAATAGATCCAGGAAACCACCAACAAGTGAGCCAAGAATTGACACAAACTAGCCTAGCCCTACGGAAGGCAATCATATCTATACCTATCTTTCGCAGTCAGTAGCTGCCGAGTCTTATCTTTCCGCTCGAGTAGGTGCGATGGTAGCGCTGAACCGAAAGGAAACCCCAAACATACGAACTATTTTGACACGACTTTGATTTCCACTATAAAGAGCGGCATCCCCGTCTCGGTGTCGTTCATCTCTTGCCGGAATATCCTGCTTATATATTTTTCGTGTGTGGTGTGACCAAGGGCGAAGCGAAAGAGGGCATTTGCGTTCCGGGGAGGGCGTCGCGTAGGCATAGTTCCAATGGTAAGCTGATAGAGCTAGCGAAGTAGGTATACACGAGATATGCTTGTTTTTTCGTTGGTTTTGTTAGTTCATCAAGTCCAGAATCGGGGATGCACGGGATGCAAAGAATAACCGAGATAGGTAAGTATAGGTAGCCAAGGCGCCAGGTGTAAACGATCAGTCACGATTGGTCAAGGTATGCATGGGCTAGACCTAGAAATGTGACAGAGTTACTAGGAGGCGCGCAGCGGTATCTTGTATATTGAACCGTACGGGTTGAGTCGAGGGAAGAATCTCATATTTTTTGAAGTATAAAGGTCAGTTTAATTAAGTATATTTTAAAGTATAAAGGGCGTGCGTGTCATTAGTCAGCCCGTTTTTCTACTATTTCTATCGCGTTTCATGCTAGATCGGTCCTGTACTTTCTATTGGGTTTTCATTATCATCTTAATCGTCATTCTTCACTATACGTGGGTGGAAACAAGTGTATTGGGTTGCGGAGCTAGCACTGAATCAAAGTAGATCAAAGTAGGTGATATGCATGGGCTCCACTACATATTATATTAGTAAAGAAGTTGACTGGGAGGGAATCTCTAAATTAGGAGTTTTCATTCAGTCTGCTCAACTTGCTTTCCAGGAGAGATAGTGTGTGGGTACGATGGAAAAGGAGATTCCTAAGGTAGGCTTATGCGCCAGTGCAAGCTGTAGATTCGGGGCGCGTGCGACGAATAGATCCCACTTTCCTATGCTCTTCCTAAGATTATCGTAGTGGTTGATGAGATGAGGAACGAAGTGAGGTCAAGGAAACCTGATTCCAGGTACGCCCGTTCCTCTACATCGTTTGACTATCAAAGTCAGGTCAAATGTAGGTGAGTGTTGCGACTCAGTAGCCGTACCTGTTCCACTTGCTTATTATGGGAATAGTTGATTCATTGTAAGGTTCAATCAGGCTGGTTCCGCCTGGCTCTACCTAAAGTCTAAGTCCGTCCCTCCTTCCTGACGAATGCTTATTTGCCATCTAATTTCCCAGAAGAGCAGAAGTATATCTGGGGATCGTCCACATTGAGGACTTGCCATTTGCATCTTTCATCTTATAGTATTTTATCACGTTGAGGATTTCCCCGGTAGTTGTTTTGGTCTAATCTTGATTACTAATCATCTGGCTTAGCTCGACCTACCAATTTCACTTATCCTAGGGACTCGTTCGTTCACCGTGGACTATACTCTACTAAACTAAGAGTCGAGGTCTCTTCTTCTGGAATTGATCCTTTTCTGAGTTCGCTTATCAACTTATCTTTCCTATCGTCGTACTGGTTAAGGGTAGAAATCCAACAGCTTCGGATAAAGGAGAGGAAAAAGCGTTCATTCTGCCCAATGCCTTGAACCCGTTCGGTCTCCCTTAATTGTGATTGAAATGACGATGGCAACAGGTTTCGCTTCTGCAGCGGGTAAGCATCAGCCATAAAATCTAGAGATCGCAATGCGTTACCCACTTTTGGATCCGTAAAACGGAGAACATCAGTCGGGCACTCCATAGAGGGACTTTCCTGAATTAGTGATACGAAAAAGTAAACGAATAAATGTGGGAAAAGTTGGGGACAGAAAAAGTTCCGTAATCGTCCTATTTTTTCGTTGCATTTCCTTGTTTTTAACGGAAGCGATAAATGCGTAACGACTTTATTTTTAGATAGAGGATATTGGAAAGAAGTGCGTAGGTAGGCCTCAACGTGTTCATTGAGTAGCTTGAGGAAGTTTGCCATTGTGAGACGGTTAAGGCCACCCCTAAACTCCTGGACCAGTCTACCAGTGCTAATACTTTTCCCCCACATCTTTAAAGGAATCCTAACTTTGATGCCCCCACTATCTGTAAAAGAGACAAGCAACCCTGTCAAACTTTTTTTTCCCACCAAGATGCTCTCTAAGAAAATGACCCAGTAGGTGGTGATCTATCCCTGATCTGCACTCAACGATTGAAAACTTCACCATCCAAGCCATCTCAGGCCATCGGGAAACGCTTGCGAAGAAAGACCTAGCACCCCTCGCTACCCCATACTCTCTGGAATTTAGATGGTATATCGAGTCCATTTCCAAACAAAGCAAGCGGGCCATTGCCTCGACTATGACAGCATCCAAAGCGCCTATCGGCCATAATTTATCTGGCTTGGTAGGATCCCGTATTGACCAACGCCTGCGAGAGAAGGTGTAACCCCCTTTTAGTAAGCAGCGTATAACATGGCTAACCTCACTATATGTAGTATTTGAATGAATAGATGAATGCCTCCAGTTTTGGAGTAGATATAGGCACAATTTAGCAAGTAACATGGTTGCTGTCACAATTCCTTAATCTTCTCGGCTGGAATCTACAATGGGCTACGTACGCCCTTGTTTTTGAATCACGGAAATGCAGAGGTTTGAATTAGTGCTTACCTGCAGTCCACCCTTTCTTTGAACCTTGTAAATGATCGAATTTACAGATATGAACTGAGTGCCATTTGATGAGTAAGATCGAACAAGGGAGAGGGATATGGAAAGGATGAAGTAATGAAAGAGGAAGTCATTGCTAGTAGTAACGACTTGTCACGATCCATTGGTTCATATAGAATCCATGTCCTAGGTCTATCAAAAAACATTCTTTTCGCTAAGCGTATATAATAAAATAGAGTGAAAGGGTCCACCCCGAAACCAAGGGGGTACTAACTAACAGCTGAGTCCTCTCCGAACCGCAGGAGATAGTTGCCCATCATACGGCTCACCAACTTCACTTGCCTCTAAGGGGGGCTCGCTCCGGGCAGGTTCGGATCACTTACTATACACGGCCCTACGAAGGGGTTAGGAGCGTTTTCAAGATGATTCTTTCTTTGTCGAGACGAAAAAGGAACCCATCTTTTCGATTGCAAAATGTGAGTCTGTTTTGCCCACTTTATCCATCCCCCTCTATCAAAATGATCAAAAAGGCATTTGAAATGCTTCTTATTCCCGTGTTTGATCTTATCCATCTCTGCCCCGCTTCCATGTGGGCAGAGACCCCTGTAGAGAATGAAGAGGAGCCAAGGATCTTACTCTCAAGAGTGCTTCGATAGGCTCCACTCTCTCCCCTGAATAAGTCAGGCTCCGTTAGCCTGGGCTGAGATGGGGATAACGAGTCGACGATTGAAGCCCCCAACGTTCTGCCAGACACTGGACAGGGGTAAGCTCTGTAAATGTGTAGAGCCAAGTGTAGTGTGGTGTAGTAGTAGGCACTTCTAGGCCCCTTCCCGGCTACTGGATCACTCCAGTGCTTCGGGTACTACGGACCCTCTGCCATCCATTGCAGCAGAGCCGTTTCATGAGCGGGGGGGCTAAGCGCAGTTCTTTGAATCAAAGGTTTCATGAAATCAAAATCGATTCTTTTTTAGATATCTGGATAGATGGATGGATCTATCTTTCTATTCAGATATCTTTTGCAATCAGCCCCAAATCCTTGATTTGGCCAGGAAACAAAGCACTGCTTTGGGCCCAGGAAGCGAAGGGAATGAGCTCGGCTGCTTCTCCTCCACACTTCTTTATTTCTCCGTGCCCCTTCCGCATGCGCTTCGCGCGCCATTGGCGCTTTGCTCTCCTCTTATTTCTTCATTGGAGGGTTCGGATGGACTTCGCCGTTCTTTCCCAACGAAAATGGAAAGGGCTGTATCACATCGAGATGTCGATTCGTTTTCCGCCCCAAATGAGATGGGGAATTAGTCACCTCTGTCCCTTCATCTTTATGAAAGGAATCGAGGCCCGGCTCGCGTCGTTCCAACAACCGACGGGGAGCACCTCAGTATACGATCGCGCGCAGTAACTGGGAGTCCTATTACACCTAAGGCCAACTTCCATTCACCAAACCCAGGTTCATCTCGTGTAGTGATTGTGGACTCGTACAAGGATATGGAGTCGACGGTTGATGTATCAGACTCGACCCTGTCTTTCGTAGCATGCATTCCCATCTGTGTTGCAACTGATTCGGTAAGCTACGTGTCCGGTGCACGGAAAACAGCCTTCGGTCTCCCAACCTTACTCATGGCAACCTTCCGGCCGCCCAACGACCTATAACGCTAGTCACTACTCCCACTGGGGCTAGGAAGTAAGCCCCACAACCCAAAGCGGCGAAGAACAAATAGAATTTGCTACAAAAGCCGGCTAACGGGGGTATTCCTGCGTATGAGAACATTGTAATGGAGAAGGTCATAGCCAAAATAGGATTCGTTTTGGCTAGAGCGCCCAAATCCGCTATATATTTGACACGGGTTTGCCGTAATGCTGGAACTATGGCGAATGCATCTATCGTCATTGATGCATAAATAAATATACCAATTAGTAGTGATTGAATTCCTTCTATGGTTCCACATGAGAAACCAGTACGAATATAACCTACATGTCCAATCGAACTATGAGCTAGAGGTCTTTTTACTTTCGTTTGGGCCATGGCGGCCAGTGCTCCTAAGATCATAGAAGCAATGCTGCAGAAAAAGAAGATTTGTTGTAATGTACCCCCATAGGAAGCAACAATAGAAACACGTGACATATTTGCAGAAATAGAGATTTTAGGCGCAATAGAAAGGAATGCTGTCACCGGGGTGGGTGAACCCTCATAGATATCAGGTGCCCACATATATAGAGTCAAAAGAGAGATTGAGTCCGAGGGAGAGGGGGGTTTTCTTGGGGCTCGAGAGATTGAATAGATAGGGCCCCACAAGTTGGTTAATTCGCCGCTGGGGAATTCACACAAAAGGGAAGGACTTATTCTCAACGAAAAAAGTGCTCTCTGAACCGAACGTGAAAGTTGTTTTCCATCAGACGGCTGTTCACGTAACTCCACTCTCGGCTTGGATTATATATCCATTTGGTCCGCTCTCGGCCATTCCACACGCTGCCTAGCAGAGACGTGGTTATCTGAAGTGGATTCTCTCTTTTGTAGTAGATGCCGAACCTGCTGCTCAGTGGGCGGGCGCAGCAGCTACATGGACCCCTTTCTTTATGTTGTTGCCAGCGCTTTCCCGGGCCGAGCCGGAATTCTTTATTAGAACGTCGGCAGGCAAAGCCCGAAGGAAGGCTGCTATCCCCTCGGCCTTCTTCCTTTTCGATGAAAAACAAATCGACATCTCAATCTCCGAAAGCGTTTTCCTTACCCTGCAAATATCCCCCCCTTCGTCGAGCCTTTCCTTTAGTGGTAAGGGATATGCACCTTATCTGAACGTCGGCAGGCATTCCGGAATTCTCCTTTTTGAGCCCCGGGTGAACATAGGCTCAAACATGATTGGGGGGTCCTAGCTACGCCATGCGTTCAATACAAAAAAAAGCCTCTGGGAAGCTGCAGAGATTACAAAAAGAGGGTGCTTTCCTGTGTTGCACTGAAAAAAGGACAAAGGAGAAGACGCTCTTCGACTTTCTTTCTTCCTCCCGCGCCCGCCTAAGCCCGGCCCGCGTTAGAGGGGAAGATTAGCAAAGCGGAAAAAGACAGAGGGAGGGGGAGCTGCATCTTATTCTCTTCGCGTTCAGGATCGGAGAAGCATTCGGAAGGGGCGAGGCCTTCATTTCGTTGGCAGAAGCAGAAACGATCCAATCCATTCGGGGCTTCGGGGAACCCAAAAACGAACTCAGTTTACTTTTTTCATAGATAGATGATATATATAGGAATAATATATACATCCCTTTACTTTAGATGTCTATGTATCTTTTCATCTCCCGATTCTCTTTTTTTTTAGTTCGCACTGCTCTTTCTCTCTAAATTGCATCAAAGAAAATAGAGAGAGAGAGCAGATGGATCCTATCCCCTATAACGAACACTCATTCCTATCTATTGATAGAAATATCTTCGTCACGGACTTTGCCTTAGACTTACGGAACAAAGCTAAGAAGTAGGCTGAATGGAAAAAGGAAAGGGACAAGGGCGGTCGTCGCTTGGCGCGAAGGCTGCTGGTTCGGTACGGTACTAAAGGTCCTCGGACTTCCAGGCGGTTTTTCTTTTGGGCTGCTGTGAACCCTTGGATCTCGCCAATACAGCCTCCTATGGTTTTCGTTACCGAGATATCTTTTCTTTTTTCCCAGGGATTTTTTGGGTAATCAGCTCCCATGCTGCAAACAGTCAAATCTGAACCTTGTCGCTCTTCTTTCCTCGTGGGCAGGAAGCACACCAGCTGCGTACGTTGCGTGATTCCACTGTGTTTTTTGCACTTGACTGGGCGGACAGTTGACCGGAAGATAACTTCGATTCGCCCGGCCAGCAGGCGGGCGGCGTGCTTATCTTGTGTGACAACACTACAGAGCGAGTAGCTCTTCTAGTCGGGCAGCTGTGTGACAACACTCCAGAGAAAGCGGCGCTTTTGTGTAACATGCTATGGTCTCAACGCCCTTACGAGGTAGTGATGAGTTTCACGCGCTCTAAGCCCGGCCCGCGCGCAGTTAGGAGGATTGGCCGCTATCTGAGCGGTACCACCCATCCTACCCTACTACCTATAGGGGGCCGTCCGTCCTACAGCCGCCCGAAAAGGAACTGCAGTAATCTTGAATAGGGATCCTACAGCGATAAAAAGAATCCCCATAAAAATACCACTAGATCGAGCACCAGTGATTTCGTATCCGGTCAAAATCTTGGCTAATTGATCGAAGTGGGTAGCTCCAGTAGACCCATAGATCATGGAACAAATAGGGTGGGTAGGCCCAACCACCACACTACACGTATAGACGCGAACCCCCCTCCTTACCGTACGTGCGACTCTCACCGCATACGGCTCGCACAAAGACTCAAAAATCCATCCCGAGCTTTTTATTCCACCTCTCCTCTCCAATCCTCGATCAAACCTCTACTTCAATGAACCACGTCGCGTTCTTTATCTTTCTCACTCGTCGTTTCGTTGGTCTTTTATTGGTCATTGATTGTTTAGTCTCGTGGAAGCAACCGATGCGATGCTTTGGTCATTCGACTCCTTGATGCCAGTCTGTGCTTGCTGTCATGCTGGCAAAAGCGGGGGTTTCGGCCGGTTTTACCTACTATTGGATTTGAACCAATGACTCTCGCCGTATGAAAGCGATACTCTAACCGCTGAGTCAAGTAGGTCAAGCTGAGTCAAGTCAGAGAAAATAGAAAAAAAGAGAAAGCCAACCAAAGCGCAACCAGAGTTCCCCGCGGGGTGGAGCGCTAAGAAAGAGAAAGCGTTATCGCTATACGAAATGAAGCAGCGGCTAGCACGCTAAGATAAACCACTTGGTTTAGGCTCCTGCTTAGTGGCGTGTGATTTCAACACTATTCCAGAGGTATATGACAAAAATGGTGGGAGAGACCTCTATGTTCCTCAGCTTAAATCATTCTAAGATTGTTTACAATTCTGTCATCTATTTGACATGAGGGCTAGAGGGTGGTCTTGGAGCAAGAAAAGTGTTGAGTCCAGGCGCATTATGGTACGACTGAGACTGAGTTGGGCAGGAGCAAGCGGTTGTGGTTTGCCAGACATGTCACAGGATCGGTCACAAGGCACATGTATGTCCTCAACATCAACCTGCTCAGTGGGGACTACTTGAGAGCCGATCATCGACCCAAAGCTTGCAAGTGGTACCAATCAGAGATCATGGAAGGCTCAATCATGTGACAACAGAGAAAGCAATGGAATCACCTGAAGTTCTGCTGGGAAAGCTAGATGTAGAAGGAGCCCCAGCTATAGTCCTTTTTTACTCGGGTGCCACCTACTCATACATCTCTTCGAAGTTCGTGCTGCAACAACGTCTCCCTGCCGAAGGACGAAGTAGATCGTTGATCACTAGCTCTCCCATTGGAGATGTCAGCTGCACCCTAGAGTGTAAGAATATCAGGATCTTGATAGCAGGAGAAGAATTTCTTGCAGACCTGATAGTGCTGAAGTCAGATGGTGACATTGATGTGATATTGGGAATGGATTGGCTGACCAAACACAAGGGTTTGATATCTTGCTTCCCTAGATCAGTCAATCTAGAGCACCCAAGTGGCATGCGAGTGCAAGTTGATATTGAGCTCAGATCGGAGGATGAGAAGAAAGCTGAACTTCATGCTCTGACAGAGAAGACACTAGAGAGTATGCCAGTAGTCTGTGAGTATCCAGATGAGTTGCCAGGAATGCCACCTGATCGGGACATTGAGTTTGTGATTTACTTAGTTCCCGGAACTGGACCCATAGCCAAGCGTCCGTATAGAATGGCAGCCGATGAACTAGTAGAGCTCAAGAAGCAGTTGCAAGAGCTAACGGATAAGGGTTTTATCAGGCCTAGTGCATCACCTTGGGGATCACCCGTTCTCTTTGTAAAGAAGAAAGATGGATCAATGCGCATGTGTGTTGATTACCGTAGTCTGAATGCGGTCACGATCAAGAACAAGTACCCATTGCCTCGCATTGATGACCTACTTGATCAATTGAGAAAGGCCAAGTACTTCTCCAAGATTGACTTGAGATCTGGCTACCATCAGATGAAGATCAAACCTGAAGATGTTGCAAAGACTGCTTTTGTCACCAGATATGGGCAATATGAGTTCATGGTAGTTTCTTTCGGGTTGACTAATGCACCCGCCTACTTCATGAACATGATGAACAAGGTCTTCATGGAAGAATTAGACAAGTTTGTCGTAGTTTTCATTGACCACATCTTGATCTATTCAGAAACAGCTGACGAACATGAGCTGCACCTCAGAGTTGTACTTGAGAAGCTAAGGCAGAATCAGTTGTATGCCAAGTTCGAGAAATGCGAGTTCTGGCTTGAGAGAGTTGCTTTCCTTGGGCATGTGTTGACAGCAGATGGTGTTGCAGTAGACCCCGCCAAGATTGAGGCAGTCTCAGAATGGAAGCAACCTCAGAATGCCACCGACATCAGGAGTTTCCTAGGATTGGCTGGATATTATCGCCGATTCATTGAGAACTTTTCCAAGATCGCGAAGCCAATGACAGAGCTACTACAGAAGAATGCTCCATTTGTTTGGAATGAGGCACGTGAGAAGAGCTTCCAAGAGCTTAAGAGAAGACTCACGACCACTCCAATCCTTGCCTTACCCGATATTCATCAGAATTTCGTGGTATATTGTGATGCTTCCAAGCAAGGGTTAGGATGTGTTCTCATGCAGAATGACAGAGTGATCGCGTATGCTTCACGACAGCTAAGAGATCACGAGAAGAACTACCCCACACATGATCTTGAGTTAGCTGCAGTTGTTCATGCTCTCAAGATTTGGAGACACTACCTGATCAGCAACAAGTGTGACATCTACACCGATCACAAGAGTCTCAAGTATTTCTTCACGCAGAATGAGTTGAATATGAGACAGCGAAGATGGTTAGAATTGATCAAAGATTATGATCTAGAGATTCATTACCATCCTGGTAAAGCAAATGTTGTGGCAGATGCCTTGAGCAGAAAGGGCTATTGCAGCAGTCTCGTCACTAGAGAGCGATTGCCTGAGTTACATGAAGAACTGGAAAAGCTGAGATTGGAAGCGCACTGGCCACCTTCATACACTCCAAGTCACCTATACTCTCAAAGATCAGATTCGAAAAGCCCAGAAGAAGTGCCCGGAAATCAAGATGATCAAGGCCTCTATGAAGACGGGTCACCACCAAGACTACAGAGTTGATGAACAAGGAACCCTGTGGCTGAAACAGAGGATATGCGTTCCCCAGGATCAGCAGATTCGAGATGCTATCTTATCAGAGGCACATAACTCGAAGTACTCAATCCACCCTGGATGTACCAAGATGTATTGTGACCTTAGAAGCAGATTCTGGTGGAAGTCTATGAAGGCTGACATAGCTTCATATGTGGCACATTGTGATATCTGCCAAAGAGTGAAAGCTGAACATCAGAGACCCGCTGGATTACTCCAACCCTTGGATATTCCGGTATGGAAGTGGGATGATATCAGTATGGACTTCGTAGTCGGGCTTCCCCGCACTCAGAAGGGACATGACTCGATTTGGGTAATTGTAGATCGTTTGACCAAAGTGGCAGATTCTTTATCGAGAAAGGTTAGGCCTAAAGAAGTGGATACATGCGCGGCCATAAGCATAGTGGTGCCCGAGTGGGTTCAGGAGGTTCTAAATAGCAACGAAATGGCCTTGAAAGTGAAATAAAGAGGAGCTTGAGAAAGTGAAGGACAAGCCGGCTGAATGGCAAGAAAAAAGATGGACTACTCATGAAAGGAACTAGACTGTATGTGGGAATTGGAAATGAACTTAGGGGTCAAATTGTCCGGGAAGTGCATGGGAGCTGGGGGACATTCCGGCATTTTGGCTACGTACCAACGACTAAAAATAAGTTTGTTCTGGGATGAAACAAGATGTGTACAAATGGGTCAAGCATTGCGAAGTCTGTCAAATCAACAAAGGTGAAAATGTGAAATATCCAGGTTTGCTTCAACCTTTACCCCTGCCAGTAAGCATTTGGAGCCACATTACAATGGACTTTATAGAAGGATTACCGAGATCAGAAGGAAAGAGTGTGGTAATAGTAGATAGACTGACTAAATATGCCCACTTCATTCCGTTAAGCCACCCTACACAGCACCCCAAGTTGCCAAGGTGTTCCTATACAATATCCATAAGCTACACGGGCTGCCCGAGAGCATAGTCACTGATAGAGATAAGATTTGCACAAGTCAATTCTGGAGAGAGCTATTCAAGTTACTTGGTACCTCACTCAAATTCACCACTGCCCTTGTGAGCATAGTAAAAAACGAAAGAAAAAGACGCGAGAACCCGCGGTAAAGAAATAAGGAGATCTTTCTATATCGACATATCAGTTGGAAAAATCTTAGGCAAATACATACCGGGCAGAATCTGGAGAAGAACAAAAACACAATGGCTCCACTTCCTCACAACTCAGAGGAGATGCCGCTTACTACTCAAATTGTTGCGAGTGGTGCATTCTTATATGCAAGAAGAAGACTTCAAAAGAACAAAGAAGTTTGGATCCGCAAAAGTATGCTTAGGCAGTTCCTTCGCTGAGCTCAAAGTTCAGTGTTCTAGGCGAAGCGAAAGGAAGGCGCGCAGCGAAGAAAAATTGCGTAGCGTAGCAAGATCAGCGGATTCTGTTTTCATGGGCGGCACGCCGACACAATCTCAAATAAAGAATCACACGGCTATGAGACTGAGAATTAGGCGCTAGAGGCGCTCTCTTTTTCTCTGCCTTTGGTCAGCCTGGTCACCTTCGCACCACACACCTTTCTTTCCTTCCACTTCTTGTCTGGGCCACTTTAGTTATTCATAATAGAAGAATCATGATGCTTTCATACGAGTCCAGTAGGGTTTGCATTGCCAGAAAGCGAGGCGAGCTTGAACACGTCGTTTTAGTATTAGTAGTAGGTGTGATAGATAGCCAAGGAATAGAAGAGTTGACAAGAGATGCACCGGTTTATGCAGATATATCTGTATAGGTTTAGAAAAATAGGTAAAGTAAAGTAGTTGACAAAGCAAGTAGGAATAGGTCATGTCACAGATAGGCAAGTATAGAAGCAGGAGAAGCTGATAGACATTTGTGAATAGCAAGGCCAAGCTGTATACATATAAGCATTTTAAGGAGTTGTTTGTTGGCATATGGTTTGTTGTCACCACCAACAATTGTTGAGAAACATAAAAAAGGTAGGCATATTGTTCACGTTTAGGTCAGTATAGAAGTAAAGCACGAGCTTGGTGTTTTAGCTAGCTTGGTACAGTAGGAAGAGAAAGGTGTTAAAGTATTTTTGAGAGGCAAGGAACTTCAGTAGTTGTTTACAAGGTATGCATTGTTTTATTGTAATGGGGTATGCCTTCTTTTCTTTGCCTTTTTTTTGTGAGGTAGTCTCATAACTTTTCACGTGTAGGCATGGGAAAATCGAGGTTTAGGACTAGGCGTATTTCATAGTACAAAGCATGAGCTAGGGCTAGAAAAACACTGTCTTGAAAAAACGACTTGCTTTTTGAAACTATACATCAGACTATCAGGCATTAAGAAAAATCCAGTATCGACAGGCCTAGTTCTTTTCCTTTGCTTATGCAGGGCAAGAATTTGTCGAGTTCAATCAGTACAATAAGAAATCCAAAGTCTTTTTTGGGTCAGGCGACACCCAGATTTGAACTGGGGATAAAGGATTTGCAGTCCCCTGCCTTACCGCTTGGCCATGCCGCCAAATCCGATCCAAAATAGAGAAGAGCAAAATCTTATTCATACACATTCATTTACTAATTCTTTATCGTAGGAGGGGATTACTAAACCCTTACACTTCCAATGATATATCAGGCTAGCCCCTTACTTACTATGGTGTATGGAAGTAGACCGTATCGAGATGATATATGGAACTAAACTATCATTATTATTTAAGCATTTCTTAGGATGCATCCCAAATAGATAGATGCATTCCAAGATCCTATTCGCTATCCCTCAGATAGAGGACAGTCGAGGAAGAAGACACTGGTTGCTCTGCTCTGGTTAATAGGATAACCCTTCTTGTCTTGTATCGGGGAAGGATCCGCTGACTAATTACTAGGTGGTGGGCCTGTAAAGCAAACTAAGAGCGGGGAAGCTCCATCGATTCTCAAAGATCTGGTTGTTGATATTGGCATTGGCCAACAACGAATATTATTGTTTCCGTCCTTGCCTTCGGACTAGGATTGTTCCTTCTTTCCAAAACAGTACCTGCATCCTGTTTGCTTTATCTCGCTGCTTCTTCTGCTTATCCTTACTTTCCTACCATCCAATCTGACTGAACTGAATCCGAATCCTAAAAGGCAAGACCCAAACCACCGGTCGATCAACAGTTCTTCTTTCACTTCCATCTCTTGATACCTGTTTTCTTGCTTTTCTTACCACTGCTGTAGTGAACCGCATCTCTAAGCACCGGGAGTCGTGAACCGCGCACAAGGTCCTTCTTAAACTAGAAATAAGTGAAATAATTGTTAAGGGTCACCTTGGCAATGTTATTACTAGTAGCTGAGATGGTGAGTTAGAAGCTAAAGGCAGTAGAGCTTATTCGTATTGTCAGCTAGAAACTTGTTATCAGATCTATACGGGACACAATCCTGTGGTGAAAGCCGCCATCAACATTCGCGTAGAGAGGTGCTTCCCAAAAAGGGAGGGGAAAACGAGATGATTGCTTCGCCCAGTAAACTATGCTTGCTCTGATGACCTGGCCTTTCTCCCGTTAAAAGGTGGGTACCTTTCCCTAAATCCTTCTCCCGTGCATGCTATTCTCCTGTTCCCCCGAAGGGCGGTATCAATACGGCAACCCGAAAGCTCGTTATCAAAGTGGTCTCTTCTCAAAAGCTTATCTGCCAGATGAAAACAAGTTCGTAGTAACAGGGGGCAGCAGGTTGGATAAGGGTGCCAGTGAAGAAATCAAGAGAATATGCTTTGGAGTATTCATTGAAAGAAGTCTTCCTATAAGATAATCATCTTTCCTTTGTTTTGACATTCTTGATGTATTTTCCACTGTATGGACATCCTTCTATCTTTGTATTGGTAGCCTCTTCAAAGTATTGCTTTAAAGTTCCTCATGAAGACAGAGAACCAGCTGACTACTATAACTCCCCATCTCATCCCTGCTGCTGATCCGTGGTACCATTTCTCTATGGAGAAGTGTTGATTGATTGATGATCTGAAATCAAAAGAATGCAGAGAATAGGATCCACGGCTATGAGAGAAAGCAAACTATACTAGCTTCCTGTTGCCGATTAGTTGAAGGGAAAGTAATAAATAGTCTTAGGAATTATAGAGCAGTAGACAGCATTCTAGACCTCCAGGATAGAGGAGTAGCCAGACATATATATAGACATCAAGGATAGAGCTGGAGACTCAGATCCAGATCCGGAATAAGAGAAGTAGGTCAAAGAAGAGTGATGGGACTCACCCGAAAGGTTATGCAGCTGGCGCAGGAGGCCAAGCATTCAGCCAGACGTCCTGGGAGCCCCGTTTGCCTTTACTAGAGTCTTGAGTTTCTCTTTCTAGCTAAGTTTCAAAAGAAAAGGTGAACAGCCCCCTACGCCAAAGGTTCCTGGAAGCTTTTCATCCTTATTGAGAAATGTACTGGGGCTTGCCTGGTCGGAAGCGTTGAGTTGCAAATCTAGGAATTCTCCTAATCACCTGGTCCAAGAGCTCTTCCTGAAGAAGTAACTGAGCTAAAAAAAAAAAAGAATTCGAAAAGGAGAAAGCCTCCAAATGAAAAATCTGCCTTCCCACTGACATCTGCTTTCGTCTCTCGTCCTTCGCCCGCTATGCTTCCTAGTAGGTATGATGCCCAGCAACAGGCGCACAAGCAGGACTAGCTTATTGGTCCACTGGTTGTAGCAAGAGGAGCTGGATCAACCAATGACGCTTCGGGCTTCGAAAGAAAAGAAGGAATGAATTTTAGACCAAGCTTCCGATAAACTAAGATTTTCGGCTAACCCATCGCTAACTCTTCGATATATTTATTGCTGAAAGTATCCCTGATCCCACTGATAACGAGTAGGCCCAAATAATTCGATTGGGGTAGTTGCTGATCCATACCACATAGTTCCGGCAACTACGAAAGCAGCAAAAAAAACAGCAGCGATACTACTGGAAAGTACAGTTTAAATATTGCCCATACGTAACCCTTTGTATAGACGTTGAGGCGGACGGACACTTAGATGGAATAGGCCCGCTAATATGCCCAAAGTACCCGCAGCAATATGATGCGAAGCTATTCCTCCCGGAACGAAAGGATCAAAACCTTCTGCACCCCACGCAGGATTTACAGCTTGTACTTTTCCAGTTAGTCCGTAAGGATCGGACACCCATATCCCAGGGCCATATAAACCCGTTACATGAAATGCACCAAAGCCAAAACAAGCCACCCCTGCAAGAAATACAAGAAAGATTCTTACATGAGTATGGAAGCCCTTTGCTAAGATTTCAGAAAAGGTAAACCCTATCAGGCGCGGGAATAGATAAAGAGAAGTGTTTGGAACTGGCTCGTTCAATCACTCGCTATAGGCTTGCTCCATCGTGGCTGGAGCTCGCTGGGTTTTGAGAAACAAGAAGGGTACTCTTTTACTGTACCAGTCTGGTACATGTTCTTAAACTGGCCACAGAAACCAGATACAGATCTGTCCTCAAACCTTTGGTACAGTGCTCCCACAAAGTTAAGCCAAGGTCTTGTACCATGCTCTAACTGGAACCCATAATACCAATTATATTATATGCTTCACCTACCAGATTCATTGAGGCCAGCTCAGTTCTAAGATTGTCAGGTACCAGATTCATTGTGAAGTAGGTCTCACATTTTCGTTCCCAATTCCTGGGACCAGGAAACACTGGTAATTCAGACCTATAGTTAGGTCTCGGCCCATGATTAGCCACTGGTCGCAATTCATTTCCCGGATTTTTCCAACGAATTCTTCTCTCAGTTAACCCCTCTACAGGTCTCACAGTATCCGGATTCACTTTCAAGGAGTTGCACAGTGTTTCAGTCATTTTCTCTAACAACGCTAATCTTTCATCACGTTTTTGAGTTCTGTTATCGATTGAATCAATTTGTTTACCTCTTCAGTCCTGACTGAGTGTCGAATTGTGCATTGGTTCTGGCTATGAATTCATTCAAGCTCGCCTGGTTAGACTTCATTAGAATTGTCAGAGCTTGCATTTTTTCTTCCACTGAGCGAGGTGTAGATAGCCTGCCTTTTCTCTGGAAGCCTTAAAAAAAACCCTGTCTTATTTTCTCGAACTGCGTATCATATATAAGGACCTCACTCATTTGGTGGTTCACTTGAATAAGTTGATTTGGACATAGGAATAGATTTATTTAGAGATTGACTCTTTTAGAATAATTCCTTCCTTTTGTGGTTATTGCTTTACACTTATACGGCACTTCCCCGAATAGTTGAGTATATTTCATATCCATGTTGTTCTGCTCCTTCGATTGGATTGCTTCGAAACTTCTTTCTTTTGAATTTCATTGAAATAGTAGAGTGCTTCCTCATTGGCATTGTTGAGTGGCGGTCTTCCCGTTTTGAAATCAACTCATAGATTGTTTTTTTTCTTGATTTCTTCCTTTTCTCGATAGGCTGGCTAGGGAATAAAGACAAGGAAGTGGTTGCGTAGAGGAGTTACCCCTGACGTCCACATTAGCTTCCCTGAATATTCCACGTAATATCGAATTAGGGCTCTTTCCCATCTATAAAGCTTAGTTAGCACTTATCTATTTTAATGAAACCACACAAAATTGGTTAGTATTTTTGGTTTTGACCAGGGAACCAATCCATTCGCCGCAGAAAAAGAGAGGAAAAATAGGGCAAATAAACAGAAGCAGATGAACGGACGACCAATCGACTACAAGAAGAAATGAGAACTGTTTTTTATATTTGGAACTCCAAAGTCAAAGAATGGTTTCGCCGCCTCTTTGAATCAAAAGGGTCTTCTTCAACACAAGCAATAGCGTCAATAGCAAGCTTTCTTCCCACCCTCTCTCTAAATGCAACAGAGTCCTACCACGTTAAGGTCAAGCGCCCTACTTGCTTGTTGACACGTGAGAGGAAATAGGAGTAAGAAGTGCCTGGATTTACCACTTTCTAAGAAGTACCGATCTCAAAGAACTGTCCGGCCCACTTTCAGGTTATGAAGGGAAGGCTCTCGTTGAGAACAAAAGATGTAGTTTCTTTCCTCTCGAGAGGAGGCGCGGCAGAGATAGACAGATCATTACATCGAACTAGCAGTCAAGATATATAACTCATCTTTCTACTATGAGAATAGTATAGTGGATCAAGAGCCGCGCCGCCAACCTCAAACTCTTCATTCCTGGCCAAATAGCTGAAGAGAAGATGGTTCGATCGCTAACAAAGACAGGGGGGCAGCAGACTCCCAACAAGCAAACAAGCAACTCCAAGAGCTCAAGCCTAAAGCCTTAGTAACGTAACGCGCATCCTCATTGCTCGCGTAAAGCAAGCGTAGGCTCGAAGGCTTAGAATGATAGCAAAAGCAGATGGCCCTTACTACACTAAGCGCTATGAGAGCCAATCATTAAATAAAAGAAGGACTTGCTTCGGTTCAGGTCAAGCAGGAAGCCAATGCACCTTACTTAGACGAATAAGAAAGCCAATCGCACTTCCACCAATAAGAGGTGCGGGGGATGGTGATACCCCTTGAAAGACATAACTAACTTACAAGACTTCAAATGAAAAGTAAACTAACGGAACAAGGATTAGCTCGCTCCTTTCTCAAAGTCTAAGAGCTAGAAGGCGGGGTACAGCGGTTGCTTCCTGTAAGATTATAATAGTCATGGCCTCATGGTCAAGCCAGAAAGGAAAGACAGAGTCTATATCTTCTGTCCTCTCTATTACTCGCTCCAAGTATTACACTCGTTGGGCTCAAGGTAGCATTACTAAACCTATAAAGAGCGGTAGGCTATTCTAAGAGGAATTTACTGTCAAATAGATATCTCTTTGCTCTTCAGCCAGTAAGTCTGAAAGCAAGTCAGTTGTAGGCCAGACCTGCGTAGTTCTACTTTTGTAGATTGAAGCTTTTATAAGGCAGGAATGAGAGCTGCAAAGGAAGAGATAAAGCTGCGATTGCTCTTGCTCGACTCTTCATGGCACGGTTGGCCGGGAATGAGAACAAAAGGAGTAAGAAGAAACAGGCTAAGATTCAATTGACCTATATAGCAACCAGTTCAACTAAAGGAAGTAGCTTACGGGCTTAAGGCTGCTAGGGACTCTGGGGCGAGAAGAAGCTTTTCCCGCATTCCTGTTGATGCAGAGATCAGACGAGAAGGCCCATCTCTTTACTAGAATCCGATGTGATAGAAGGAGCAGCTCTAGCTTAAGCCTAAGTTGATCCTTACTTACTGTTCAAGATGTCTACAACACAATAAGGTAGGCGAAGCCACTAGTTTACTTGCTTGAAAAAGGCAACCTTAGCTGATTCACATTACCTCTTGTTATTTCAATCCTTCCATGTCCAATCCACCCATCAAAGCAGCTACAATGAGTAAGGAAGTTAGCAACACCACTTAACTCATGCTTCTGTTCGACTAGTTGTTCCCGTAACTCTTATTTCAGAAATTCCCTCTTTATCTGATCCTTGAAATCAATTCCCTTCATTCCTGTCAATTCTTGACCATCTGATAGTTCGTAACAGCTGGGGAGAACAGTTCATTCATTGGTTAGCCTTCCATTCAGGTCGCTTAGTTAGGTATTTGAATCAGCTGGAACGATGTCTCGGAACTCTTCAAGGAGAGGTTTCAGCTCTGCGGGGACTTCGAGGTCTCTTTTACCAATAAGGCAAAGACTACCCGAAACTATTCTAAGGCTTCGTGAAGTTAGGTCTTTTTAAGGAAAAGGCTATTCTCCGCAAGAACTGATTTGGATGTGGTTTATAGACTGGCATGAACAAGGCTTTCGGTGTATTTAATAGGTTTTGTAGGGCTTATATTATTGGATTCGCAAGAGAATAGGCATAGCGGGGAGGGAAAGGAGGTAGATTCGATCAAAGTATTGATTGAACGAGCTAGTATCAAATCTTTGTTCAAAAGAAGTTCACTGACAGCAACCGATCTTCCGCAGACGGCATCGAAGAGAGAAAGATCAGTGCCAGTGACAAGTGACAGAAGTAAGGAAGGATGGCAATCCGGTAATGCAGCTCCGTCTGAGTCTGATTCTTCGGAGTTCGGAGGTTGAGGTGGCAATAGTTCCCGCCCTTTAGGGAGGGTCAGCCCGGCAGGGTCAGATAGGAGCTACTCTCTTTCTGCCTCTTCTGTTTAGTACTTCACTGGTAAGGAGGAAAGAGCAGCTTCAGTAGTTCACAGAGGGACCAGCTTCAGGGAAGACTTAATGGAACTCCAACAATCTAGTTGTCAGGCTGGTATAACTTACACATACCAGACTACCGAGATAGAAAGCAGATCTGGGTGGGGCCGTTGGATAATAGAGCAGCATTTGCTTTGATTCCCCTTGAAAATCACGCTTTCCTGATTGATTTGAAAGACCCTACACACCACCGTATCCTTGGCTTTCTTCCCACTTTCAAAGAACTGGCTATCATTCTTTCTATTCTATCTCCTCGCTTGAGGTCTTATGCTTCTTCTTAAAGGGGTTATGCCACTCCGAGTCCATCAGTGTTGAAGGAATGGACAGAGACAGGCAAAGACAAAGTGCTGATTTTACTACCGATAGAGAGCAGAGCTAGAGACAAGATGCCTAGGACCTGGAGGATTGGACCTTTTTACATTAACCTTCCCCCAAAAGGAGTACGAATCGCTACGCTCTAGCTCGTAAAAGGGATAGCCCTCCTAAAGGGGATAGCGATAGGTCTAGGAATAGCATTTCTCTAGCGTATAAGGGCTCCCGGTCGAGGGAAGGTATAGTTGAAGGTATTCGGATTTCGCAGTGCCGTAAAAGGAAACCGTTGTTGTGCTCTCAGGTCTGGTCAATTCGGATTGGTCAACTTATGATACCTAGCAGAGAAGACAGTCAATTCTAGATAACATGCATGGTCAGGGAGGACCTGTCGCTAGTGAAAGGGAGAGGAGGGAGGCAATATTATATGGGACGTTGGTCCTCCGGTAGAAAATGACCGGAGCGGAGGAACCAATGTGCTTGGCTCCCCACTTACGTGCACTACTACAATCTTGGATGAATAGTCCGGTTTAATATTGAAAATAGTCCGGTCGGTTTTATCAATCAATACAGCCATGTCTATTCCAAATATTTCATATAATGGTTGGTTCCTGAACCCTTTGTAGCAACAGTAGTTGTTCCCGGTACTACTCCTCTAAGCATCAAGTCAATTAAGGAACCCGATTTGTTGGGTTTTGAACTGTTAAATGGTTACACGCCCGACATACTGTCTGATAGGGATACCAGCCTAAATACTGAATGCTATGCTTACTTAACACAGCAGCGAGGATACGAACTCTTCGATGGCTTTGTCAAATGAGTTCAAACTACTTCTTCCTATTACAGGGGCACCAGTTCAATATGAGAAAGCTTAGTCCGATACAAATCTTACTTCTGCATTTACCGATTACTGATCCTTTTATAGGTACAGAAGCGTCCTTACATCAATACTAGAAATGATTCAACTTTACACATGAGATCGATATTCTCAATTAGAAAGAGTTCAGGCAGTAGGGAATAGTTTAAGTATCTAATCAGTTCTCGGCTAAAGCTTCAGACCTGTCTGTTCTTAACACAGCTCCTAACTGTTCTAGGCTCACTCAGGCATAATAATATTCTCAATTGGCCAAGCAACTTCTTTGCCGAAACTACTACTTCAAAGAACTTCCCTATGCAATGGTGCTTTCTAGTTCTTATCTGCACCTACATTTAGAATTCACCCTATTCTTTATAATGGGAATCACGAACATATCATACCAAGCCCGCCAAGCGGGAGAAGGGGCGAAGCGAGAACTCAGGAATGAATGAACCAAGAAGGGCATATATTCAAGACAAAAGAATTCTACTCAGAATGTTGATCTTCTGACCACGAAACTGAGCAAGAAGTCCATCCGATAGTGGGCGGTTGGTATTTGGAGATCAAAAAGTACTTTTTTTATGGGCAGAGGTATAGCTATCAAGTAGAAGTCTTTCGCTGTGACTCGGGATAGACAGGAGATGATCCCTCGGTTCGTCTGAGCCGGACCGGAGTCGAATACTTCGGATCCTGCATCTGCTTCAGTTGATTAGGTGCAAATGTGCCTTTTGGACCGATCCTACGAATAAGAGGCATTAACAAAGCATTTATTTTATGAGACACCATACTTTCAATAGGCAAGGGCCAGCCCGAAGATCAACGGGATCTTTCTCCAAGCGTTGTTTCTACCCCCGAGGAAACCGGCCACGATGCGTGGGGGTATCGGTGCTGATAAACTCGTCTCCGCTCATCTTACCTGGAAATGGAAATCAATTATGGTAGATTACCTACCTCATCTGAGATGAAGGAATTTCCTACTTAAGATTCATATGCCTATTTTGCTGTTGATGTGGAGGAATTGGTACTAGCCTACTCGATATGTTCCTTGCCTGGTTCGCTATAGGAAGTGCTTTCAGCAAATGAGGAGGGGAATATTCATAGGTATGAATCTTCCGTCAATGGTTAAGGTTGAAGGCAAACCTTCTTTTCATTTTGATGCCTAATGATTTTTCTCTGGTATTGAGAAAGAAACCATTCATACGGCCAGGTCACAGGAATGCTTCTTCGGCTTACAATTCCGAGTCAACAACCGTAACTCGAGCACTTAGCCCTAGCTCTTGCTCTTTCCTTCCTTGCAACGGGCTGCCTGTGTGCCTACTAATATTTACTTACCTCAATGGTGCGCTAACTTTAGAACTAGGATTTCCCACGTATTAGTGGGGGCTATGCAGCAATTCGACCACTGTTACTGTACTAGATATCTCAGGTCCCATCTATCTTCCAAAGAGGTTGTTCCATTGGGGAGCTGTTAAACATGTGAACAGTGGGAGACAGACCCTGTTTTGGCATGATGTATGGCTGGGGACATCTCCTCTTAAGTGCCAGTTCTGGAGGTTATTCCATATTTGCCAAGATCCTGATGTTTAAGGCAGTCCCAAATTCAAAGAGCTATTTATCGATCCCAAGAAGCAAGTGAATTTGTTTTATTGCTTTTCTTCCTTTTCTGCTTGATAGAAAGAAGGGCGGGACTTCTGACTGAACACCAACCGGAACCGACAGAAGCGAAGGTGCAAAACCTACTGTCTCTGCTTATAATGAGAAGCGTGTCACTGCATCTGTATTTGCTCTTGATGTTGAACCCGGCTCCTGGCAATCAATACCCGGAGAATGGTAAATGGCAAGAAATGTGTAACCGGCAAGATCCTACTTGAAACTTGAAAGCGAGTGAATAGCAGGCTTGTGTCCTTTCATCTAGAATGGCTGCTGCTTGGTCTTCAGTGAGCAAAGTCATTTCCTCAAGAGAGTTCTTTGCCCGACAAAAGTGAATCTTGATCTTTCTTCTTGATAGTTTGTGATCGAGCCAATCTCACAATTTCGATCTTGCTACTACCACTATAGCCCTGAGTGACTATGGCTACCTGAACTGAAGGAGTTCCCACAAGACCTGTGAATGTCAACTTCACTCTAAGGGTAAAGCATGCTCGCTCCTTCGCTCGTACGAACAATCACTCGTTGCTGGGAGCTCTATCCTCCTCGCACTAACGACTTTCTTTATAGAGAATTGTGAATAGAAAGATAACAAAAAGGTAAAGATGTATTGGATTATTATAGAATCGAAAGAGAAGGTAAAGAAAGGAAGTCGAAACCAATTATGTAGGATCAGTCTCACCGTCAAGTCTGATCTTTTATTGGTTTTGTTTTTTCTCTCGTGCCCTTCTGGGTGGTACAAAGAACTGATGTAGGGGTTGCCGCTCCTTAGTTCATCTCTCGGTAGAACAAGGCACCTATGCGGTGGGTTCGACTCCCACAGGAGCGTACATTTCCAATCGATTTGGTACTTTTCTTGATTCAGAGTTCTTGCTGTCCATTAAAGATTCTTTAGCGATGTAAAGCCATCAGGCAGTAGACCGGCAAGGGAACGGCTGTCTCGGTATTCGTTCTTGAATCAGTGACTGAGAGTAAGGGCTAGTGATTCATCTAATCAGACTAGTGGGGCATCTTTCTTTTCGTAGTAAGCAACTCTATTGAGAAAGCTCTTTCTTGATCGAAGTAAAGAATCATTGTAGTTCCTCTTTAGGCGAGCTACTTCGTTCCTATTCTCCGATTCTGAATAGGATCAGGTTGTAATGAACCAAAAATACTTCGCTAAGGTTCAACCGTTTCGCTACGGTTTTCTTCCAATTTCTTCTAAGGAATCAAATCAACGAGAAATACTATACTCGAAATTGCGAGTTGCGAAGGCGAGCAAGGTATAGGCCTATTTCCACAAATTGATGAATCAGAATTCAATGAAGTAGTTGAATTGAAGTAAATGTGCCTACGAAAGAAGAGAAGGCTGATACGGATATGCGAACAGGAAGAAAGCAAGCAGAAGCCTACTATTGTGCATTGGCAACGAACACCGTAAAAAAAAAGGATGGAAGTCTGGTCAAGAGAAGAGGTTCGGTCAAGGGTGAAGGAGTCGAATTAGAATACCGTTGAGATGACTAAGCACCCATTCCATCTCAGAGTTGACCTATGAAAAAGAAAGCTTCTATGAAAACATTCTCTATTTCCTTCCTCTGCTTCGGCGCTGCCAAACTCCTTCGTATTTACGTACACAAATTTGCTCTCTGGACCCATCTCCTGGTTCATCTTTTCGACCATCCTCTTCAATTTCTTGTTGTAACCTTCAGTGACTCGATTCGCGGATGCTGAACACTCCCCTGTAGGCATGAACTCCAGAGCACGAACGTACGGTATACAACCGAGTGGCCCGACGTCGGACACAACAAACTTTCGAGCACCCAGTTCATTTAGCCTCTTAATCGAGGGAAATAAAATAGAGGTCAGCAGCAAACAAGAGCAAGCGACACAAAACTACAGTAGGGATAAATTGGCAGAACCTTCTGAAAAAATGTAAGATTGGAAACCAACACGTCCTGAAAGTTTGAAGGATAAGGCTTCTCTCGTCCAAAGAACGGTACTGAAGGTGAAAGATACTCCAAAATGTCATTGGATCCTGCAGCTACAATGAAGAGCGCCGTCTTGAAGAAATCACTTGCTGCTTCCTCCTCCATGTTCTCCAGTATCTGAGCTCTGGTCTTTTCGAAGTAGCTGATTTGCTGTCCTAGTGGAACTCTTCCAATCTACAAAGATGTTTCATAAGCAAGAAAGATTGGGTCCATAACTGCTACGCAATCAAGGAATTTGCATACATAAAAAGAACGGGTCTCATCAAATATGCCAGAAGAACCAGAGGTATAGTTGATCCCACTGTTCGTCATTGCAGCACTTGAATTTGGAGTGGGTGGAGGAAATGATCTCTGCCCCAAGGCTTCACCTGAAAGCGTACTGACTGGAAATGTGAAATCCGCTATGCAATCACAGTAACTCATGAAATCCGCACTTGACAGTACCAAGGATATCAGCAATTCTCATCCCATTTGCTTCCAGTTGGCTTGCCGCCAGAGAATGCGAAATAGAAAGCCAGTCTTCGAATGTGCTTAGCCTTTCCCGAGGATATTACCTTTTCTTTAATCCCCGGCTTAAACCCTTATTTCATTCCATTGCATGAATTCTGGACCCTATATATGCATTTTTCTAGCGCTAGGAATCGTATTTCTTTAATCCTGGGTATTGGGGTAGTCAAAGCAACAACTAGATAATCCAAAAGTTCTCTTCACCAGGAATCCATCCCCGGACCACTTGACTTGTACCTGGAACAGAGAATCAGCCAATGGAAAGCAAGGCTTGCAGTTAGATGTGGGAGATGCTCAAGACAGAGCGTGATGGCAAGAGTGGAGCGAATAATAACAGTTCTTTTTTTAGCAGAAAAAACTACAGCATCCCTTGCCCAGAGCCGCAAACCATGTGCTTTCATTCAATTGTTAGATCAGATCATTTTTTTCATAAAATCCTTGCTTTTAGGAAAGTCTCATACCAAGACGAAGAGGAATAAGGAAGGGCGAAGCATTGAGAAGAATGAAAGCCTAGTGATTGCAAGCAAGTTTGGAATTTGTTGTACCAGGCACGGGGAGCCTGTTTAAGGCCATAGAGCGCCTTTCTAAGTTTACAAACATGCTGTGGATAGGTTGGATCAGTCAAACCCGGTGGTTGAAGCATGTAAACCGGCTCTTCCAAGTCACCATGCAGAAAAGCATTATTGACATCCAATTGATGTAATGGCCAACCAAAAGATAAGGCAATGGTAAGTACAACACGTACTGATGTGGGACAGGGCTGAAAGTGTCTGTGAAATCTACTCCTTCCTCTTTGCTCCGCACCTTTGGCTACTAGCCGGGCTTTGAAGCGTTCTAACATCAGCTCTTCTTTATACTCGGTAAACCCATTTACTGCTCCCGATGTTGCCCGATTGTTCTTATACCACATTTCTAAGTTGCACGGGCGGGCTACCAACTCACATTTTTACGGATCTAGATTGTGGTTGTGTTTTGCGATATCATGAAGTGTTTCGTATATTGTCGTAAGTGGAAAAGGCGCGCAGCGTTCTCGATCAGATCTCTTCCTGGGTTTGTCTCCGCTTTTCTTGGGCTTCACTAGTAAATTCTGCGTTTCATTGCTTGTCTCGTCTACGCCTGACAAGATAAGGTCAGAGTGCAATCGGTGCGTGCTTGGCCCGGACGTTAATCTGGCAATAAGACGCAGTATGCTTTTCTCAAATGGTTTGGAGTAAGAGTGTATGGAAAGGCGCGGAGTTCGGAGTGGAATCGGCTACCTCAGTGCTTGCCTACATCTCATGTGAAAAAGAAACTCGCTAACGCTCGGGCTTCAACTCCAAACTTGTAGCACTGGTCAACGTACTATTCCTCTTGGCTCTACTACTCTCAAAGAGCATTCAACAAAGAAGATAGCTCTCTAGATCCTATATAGCTAGCTACTCAAGATATAAGTGAATTGTCTGTGCCGGACTTGCATAAGTAGAGCTGGGTCAGTTCAGGAATCTGCTTACGTTGTAGACTAGTGACTCGTTATCGTCAAGATGGTAAAGGCTGTCTTTTATCGCTTCAAACCAGGGGCATAGTTTCTTCTTTAGGTAAGGCTCCTCTCTGGAAGAAAATTTCATTGGCTCACTAGATACCGAGGCTGGTCAAGGTTCACCCAAACACGCAAATCGTAAACATCAAAATCCCTCGAATAAGAAATTTCAGAAATGTGATAGCTCGGGCACTTTCTTCGTCAACATGGGAATCCGAAACAAAGACTAGCCTCTTCAACAAGGGAAGGCTATCTGCCTACATCCACTTACATGGGACTACCTCCTTCCAAACAAACACTCTGATCATCGGCTCAAAATCGATCTGTAGGCATAGGAGAATGAATCGGATAGGGCTACTACTTATTTTTAGGAGACTTACTTACGCGGTACACTTCCTTCCGTTCTCTTTCATCGGCGTTCTGGCTATCAAGTCAAAGGGTCTTTCGTGAGAAAAAAAGCTGCCAGATGGAGGCAGGCTTCTGAGAAATAGAAAGTCTCTTTTCGCTACTCCTTACTAATAAAAAAGTGAAGATCCTTACGCGTACTCTATTCGGGAAGAATGATCTTCGGTAAAAAGATCAAGAAGTCTTCAATTAAGCTGTATTAATCCCAGCTTACTCTGGCATTGAATGGTTCCCCTAACCCTTCTTGATCTGACAGTATGAAAATCCCCTACATTAAGCATTTGGTTTTTATGTATCCCAGCTCTTGCCAGAATCTCCTTTTTTTTCTTAACACTGTTGGCCCTCCTGTCAAACACCATTTCTCCCACTAGAGAAACTGAAAACTCCCCGACCCAAGAATCTAATAGAGTCACCTGAGACTCATCAACCGAAGAAGCAAAGGTGGTGACAGTGAAATAGGATCAGTCGAGCATATTCTAACCTCGGATTCTGAGTACGAAAGAAAGGGATTAAGGTGTATCCCGCCAAAACAAAAGACATACTGGGGATGCCGTTTCCTACTAATATCAAGGAATTGAGAGGCTACCCTCATTCAGCTTTCGCAGGCCCGGGCACTTTGGAGTTTTGCTTGGCTTTTCTAGTGCTTCAAAAAGCAAATCTGGTTCGTGTGGGGCTAATGGAGAAAAGATGTACAGTGATGCAAAATGTCAAGGGCGCGCAGCGTGGGCATATTCTGAGGCAGTGAATGAGTCCGTTCAAGACTTCGATCCTATGCTTTCCTAATCTAGCGACTTTCGGATTATTCTTATTCCCGGTTGTGTGAAAAAAAGGAGCCCTTACTCATCTTAAACAAAAGGCTTAGCGCCCTCAACTTACCAATTTCACTATAGGCTGGCTCTTGGTGGAAAGGTTCCATTTCTGATTCTTTTCTCAGATGTAAAGAAGAATTGAATGCCGGCTATTGCTTGATCTTATCCCTAGTCTCTAGGCTGGCTGGCCATAAACAACCAACTACTGCATAAAGAACAGAAGGATAGGGCTGAAACGTGGCTAGAAATGCGGAAAGCAATCGATTGAATCCAACGTGAGTCAACAGCGGGGTCTATTAGTGCGTTACCGAGGGTGGTATCAAAGGCATAAAAGGGTTCGAAAGTCATAAGCCACGGCGCTAACACGCATCCATTTTCTTGCTAGATGCTGACCAATTGGTCATGAACATCGTAAGGCGTTGCTCTTCGCGAATCCCTGCCGTAGTATCAGCTACCCCTACTCGCTTAAAGCCCTTTACCGAAGAACTTCCACAACCTTTGACATCTTGTAAGTCACAGCCTCCTTACCTGAATGAACGAGCCAATAAACTGGTGATCGGTCCATTTACTATTTATTATAGTCTATGACGGAAGATCGTCTCTTTGCACATGAGATGCGTACTTTGTGGTTGGCCAGGATAAGCAAAGCCTACATCATCTAGGACTTGCCATTGAAAATAAACCTTTCTATTCGGTCATCAACAGCTCGGGTCCATTTAGCTTCGGTGACCAGATAGATCCATCATCTTCGAGGAGGAGGAAACATAAGTCCAATACGCGTTATGGAAGACTAGGGATTGCTAATCCGCCCACGCGGGAAGCCTTCTCCCTCTCAGGCTCAAGAGTCAAGATAGCCCGCCCTAAACAAGAAGCAGCTTATTCTTTCTACTATGGCGGATAAAGCAAACCAAAACGCGCAACGGCTTTCGCGCTAGTTGCTCCATCCGTTGCTTGTTTGGTTTCGATGCATAAATCAACCTCTCGTTCAGGCGGTAATCCTGGTAGAGTCTCATGGAAGACGTCGGTAAATTCTGACACCACTGGAATAGATGATAGGTTCTTGACCTCCGATTTCGTCTGCATGGCTGATACAAGGTAGGCGGTACAACCTGACTCGATTAGATGCTGTGCCTGTAAAGCTGAGATTGTCGTGATTCGATCACCAACTTGTCTGAATTGCAATGAAAATGGCTTAGTCCCCGGTTTCTGGAATGTCACCTTCCTGCGTGGACAATCAATCGTGGCATGATGCATAGTCAACCATTCCAAGCCCAGCATCATATCGTCCTGCTTTTGCAACTATTGGGTCTACTCTTAGCTCTCGTCCTGCAATCTGTATCTTAAGGTATGAACACCTCAATTCCTGAATGAAGAATTCAAAGTTCCGATCAACATTGTTTTTCCACTCTCTATTGTCGCCAGCCCACATCTTTTGACCCAAGCTTTAGATGATACTGAGTGACTGCATCCAGTATCAATCAGTACGTAAGCAAAGCACCCAGAAATATTGAAGATACCTGCTATCAGTTCTGTGGCCACGGTAGTGTCATCTGTCTGATCTAGTCTGTCGATTGGTCCCCCAGCCTCGCTGTGATGTGCCTGAACTGTGACTCGCGCGCCTCCTCTGCCTCCTAAAGGAAGTTTCTGACCCAGCTTTAGATGATAGAGGATTTGACAAAGAGACCTCTTCCTGCCATACTGATCGACTATTCTCTTGAAATGCCATCTCATCCTTCGGCCTAGCTTTTTCATTTCTTCCTTATTGGAGAATTCAAACTGTTTCAAAAGTTTGGTACAAAGTATATACCAACTTTCCTGGCTTCCCTAGAGGTTGTATTAAAGCCGGCTTGCCTAACAGCCTGCTCTTCTTTCCCAGACGAGCGAGACGGATTGTGGATTGAGTTTGAGTTCTTTTGCCGCTTGCGATTGATTAAGTTACATTACCTGCTGCACCGAGCATTGATTTGAACGAATTAATTACCAGACTTATTGGGGAGTGTGTACGACTTAGTGGAGTGTTTCCTTTTTAATAGAATCAGAGCAGAGGATTGAATCGCATGAATGGGTTGAGCATTTTCATAGATATACCCTTTTTCTTAGGCATCGATTCTAGGATTGAAGAAAGGGGAGATTTCCCACACTTTGAAAGATTCACCTATTGGGTGGGGCGTGTTTGAATTACCTACCCGGGATTTTGCATATTAACTGTAGCTAGGGAATTGACTGACTCTGATTAATATCTTTGTCTAGCATTTCCAAATTGCCTCAAGACTGATACAGATTTTACGGAGTTAATTACCACAGGGCGGCTTGCCCTAAGAGTA